GCACAATCTAGTAAGATAAGGAAAGTAGTGGTTACCGAACAACAAATGCAAGAATATAATTTTTAAACTTGAAAATTATTGTAAAGTGAAAGATAATATCTAGAGTTGTCAAATAAGTTAATTAAGCTTGTGTGTAAAAATCTCTCATAATTGGAGATAAATTAATAGTGTCAATAGGTCTTTTAGGCACAAAGATAGGAATGACTCAGATTTTTGATAACAAAGGTGTTGCTATACCAGTTACAGTATTAAAGCTGGGTCCATGTATGATTACGCAACTAAAAGATCATACTTCTGATGGCTATACAGCAGTACAAATTGGATACTCTCAAATTACTGAAAAACTTTTAACGAAAGCACAACTAGGTCATCTAAATAAAGCTGGCGCTCCACCCTTAAAATATTTATGCGAGTATCGTGTTAATTCAATAAATAATTTTAACCTTGGTCAAATAATTACAGTTGATCAATTAAAAATAGGAGATCTTATAAACGTCTCAGGCAATTGCATTGGGAAAGGATTTACTGGTTATCAGAAAAGGCATAATTTTAGCCGAGGTCCTATGTCACATGGATCAAAAAATCATAGACAACCTGGATCTATCGGCGCAGGAACAAGCCCTGGGAGAGTGTTCCCTGGGAAAAATATGGCTGGCAGAATGGGAGGTCAAAAAGTTAGTATAAAGAACCTTCAAGTAATAGATATACATAAAGAGGAACATGTTGTAATATTAAAAGGCTCTATACCTGGTAAACCTGGAAGTATTATCAGTATTAACAAGAAATAAATTATATATATTATGGCAATCGAAAAACAATTAGAATATCCAGTATATACAATGACAGGCACAGTTGATGAGACTAAAAAAATCAACCTAAAAATTTGCGATATTAATGGAATGTATGTTGTACATAGAGCATTAATAAAACAACTAAGCCAAAAAAGGCAAGGTAATGCAAGCTGTAAAACCCGTAGTGAGGTAAGAGGTGGTGGACGTAAACCTTGGAAACAAAAAGGAACCGGCCGAGCTAGAGTGGGCTCGACACGTTCACCTTTATGGCGGGGGGGTGGAGTAATTTTTGGACCTAAGCCTAGAATTTACACTAAGAAGATTAACAAAAAAGAGAAACAGCTTGCATTAAGAACGCTATTTTATAATAAATTAAGAAATACAATATTAGTAAGCGATTTTCACTCAAAAATTGAAAAACCCAAGACACAATTAATTATAGAAAGTTTAAAGATATTCAGGATAAATAGTCTAGCAAAAGTCTTAATTATTGTACAAGAGAAAAATGCTAATTTATATTTGTCAACACGTAATTTAAAAAATGTAGAAATTATTGCAGCGAGTCAAATTAATATCCTCTCCTTACTGAAAGCAGATAAATTAATAATAACTTTAGACGCATTAAATAAAATTCAAGAGGTTTACAATGCCTGACATAACAGAAAGAATTCTACTAGATATCATAAAGTATCCACTCATTACAGACAAAACGACTAAATTATTAGAAGAAAATCAATACTGCTTTGCAGTTGAGAGGAAAGCTAACAAATTAGATATTAAAAAAGCTGTTGAATATTTATTCAATGTAAAAGTTAAAAGTGTGAATACATCTCATCCGCCAGAAAAGAAGCGAACGGTTGGCAAATTTATTGGCAAAAAACCTCACTATAAAAAAGCTGTTGTTACACTAAATAGTGAAGATAGAATCAATCTATTCCCAGATAATTAATACTAATCAAAACGATCAAACCTAAACAATACTTGATATAAAAAATACTATGGCAATTCGTTTGTATAAAGCTTATACGCCGGGAACAAGAAACAGAACAGTTTCAACATTTGGAGAAATAACTACTAGCCAGCCAGAAAAATCTTTACTTAGGAAAAACCATCGCAACAAGGGACACAACAATAGAGGTATCATTACTTCCAGACATAAAGGAGGTGGACATAAGAAAAGGTACCGTTTAATTGATTTTAAGCGGAATAAAATTAACGCAGTCGCAAAAGTTGCCAGTATTGAATATGATCCAAATCGAAATGCGAGGATTGCATTATTATATTACTTAGATGGGGAAAAAAGGTATATTCTGCATCCCAGGTCACTAAAAGTAGGTGATACTGTAATATCTGGTCCTAACTCGCCTATCGAAGTAGGAAATGCTTTACCATTGCATTCTATTCCTCTAGGTACTGCTGTACATAATGTCGAATTAATAGCAAATAAGGGTGCTCAAATCGTACGAGCTGCTGGTACATATGCACAAATAGTTGCCAAAGAAGGGAATTTTATTACTTTAAAGCTCCCTTCTAGCGAAGTTAGAATTATTAGAAAAGAGTGCTATGCAACAATTGGACAAGTAGGGAATATAGATGCAAGTAATATTACTATAGGAAAAGCTGGTAGGAATAGATGGCTTGGAAAAAAACCAAAAGTCAGAGGGGTTGTGATGAACCCTGTAGATCATCCTCATGGAGGAGGAGAAGGACGTTCTCCTATAGGTAGACCTTATCCAGTAACTCCTTGGGGTAAGCCAGCACTAGGTGTAAAAACTAGAAATAATAAAAAGTATAGTAATGCTTATATATTACGTCGCCGTAAATAATTTATCAATCATAAACAATATGTCTAGATCCCTACACAAAGGTCCTTTTATACAAGCAAAGTTACTAACAAGAATAGAAGAATTAAATACCAAAGGCCAAAAAGAAACCATCAAAACATGGTCTAGATCTTCTACAATTATTCCAAATATGGTTGGACACACTATCGCTGTTTATAATGGGAAACAACATTTTCCTGTATTTATATCTGATCAAATGGTCGGTCATAAGTTAGGAGAATTTGTAGCTACCAGAACATTCAGAAGCCATATAAAAAGTGATAGAAAAGCAAGACGCTAATTATTTAAATAATATTTAATGACAATAACTAACAAAGAAATTCAAGCTGTAGGTAAATATCTACGCTTATCCCCAAATAAAGTCCGCAGAGTATTAAATCAAGTAAGAGGTAAAACTTATCAAGAAGCTCTACTGATTTTAGAGTTCATGCCATACAAGGCATGCAAAATGATAAAGAATATCTTGGAATCTGCTGGAGCTAATGCTCTAAATAATCATGGTCTGGAAAAAAATAGTTTAGTAATAAAAAATGCTTTCGCGAATGAAGGTCCAACACTAAAAAGATTTCAACCGAGAGCGCAAGGCAGAGCCTTTCCTATACACAAACCAACATGTCATATTACTATTACAGTAACGAGTATATAAGTAAATAAATTTAAGGTAAAAACTGATACAATGGGTCAAAAAACACATCCTTTGGGCTTTAGAATAGGTATTACTCAAAAGCACCGTTCTTCATGGTTCTCTAATTCAAAACAATATCCTAGGCTTATACAAGAAGATTATAAGATTAGGTCATATATAGAGAAAAAACTTAAAACTGCTAGTATCTCAAGAATACAAATATACAGAAAAGTTGATCAAATTGAAATTGAAATAGAGACAGCAAGACCTGGTATTATATTAGGCCGTTTGGGTGCAGGCATCGAAAACTTAAGGAAAGAATTGCAAAAAGAATTAAAAGATAGTAAGCAAATTCGCGTTAATGTAATAGAAATTACAGAACCAGATACAGAAGCTACTTTAATTGCGGAATTTATTACTCAGCAGTTGGAAAAAAGAATAGCATTTAGACGTGCTGTAAGACAAGGAGTACAAAGATCACAAAGAGCAAATGTTAAAGGGATAAAAATACAAGTTTCAGGTCGTCTTAATGGAGCTGAAATAGCTCGTAGTGAATGGGTTCGCGAAGGGAGAGTACCATTACAAACACTTAGAGCAAATATAGATTATTCATATAAGATGGCTCAAACTATTTATGGCGTTTTAGGAGTAAAAGTCTGGCTTTTCAAAGGAGAAAAGCTACCTAAATTAACAAGAATGGTAAATGAAAATACTATATAAAATTCAGAAGAATAACACTTAATTAGAATATGCTAAGCCCTAAAAAAACAAAATTCAGAAAACAACATCGTGGACGTATGACTGGAGCTGCAAGCACAGGTAATAAAATAGCATTTGGTGATTATGCTTTACAAGCACTTGAACCTGTATGGCTAACATCACGACAAATTGAAGCAACAAGAAGAACTATTACTAGATATGTTAAAAGAAGTGGCAAGCTATGGATAAGAGTTTTCCCAGATAAACCTGTAACTGCTCGACCAGCTGAAACACGAATGGGATCAGGTAAAGGCGCTCCAGAATACTGGGTAGCAGTTATTAAGCCTGGTCATATCTTATTTGAGATTAACGGTGTACCACAAGTAACTGCAAAAGAAGCAATGAAATTAGCTTCATATAAATTACCAATAAAAACGAAATTTATTACTAGAAACAGCTGAGAATAAAAAAAGAGAAATATGGCATTACCTATAATAGCAGAAATACAAAATCTAGAATACAAAGAGATACAAGAAAAAATTATAGAATTAAAAAAAGAAATTTTTAATCTAAAATTAAAACAGGCAACAAGACAATCTATCAAACCACATATTTTTAAACATAAAAAACATATGCTCTGTCAACTTTTAACTGTAGAGCATAACATGAATCTAAAGAATGATTTAATACAGTAGCAAAATCAGGAAAATAAATGCCAATAAAAGAAACTGTCGGAACTGTTATCAGCAATAAAATGGAAAAGACTATTACGGTAGTAGTTAACAAAAAGATAGCACATTATAAATATAATAAAATTATGGCTCGGACAAATAAATACTATGCACACGATGAATATAATGAATGCAATATAGGTGATATTGTGAAAATACAAGAAACTCGGCCTATAAGCAAAAATAAACGCTGGAGATTCATAAGTAAACTAGTAAAAAAATAAAAATAAAGATGATACAAACGCAAACTTATCTAAATGTAGCGGATAATAGTGGTGCACGTAAAATTATGTGTATTCGAGTACTTGGCAGTAGTAATCCTTCTTATGCTAATATTGGCGATATAATCATAGGAGTAGTTAAAGATGCTTCTCCAAATATGCCTGTTAAGAGATCGGATGTTATTAGAGCAGTTATTGTTAGAACAAGAAAAACATTAAGAAGAATTGATGGAATGAGTATTAGATTTGATGATAATGCTGCCGTATTAATCAATCAAGAAAATAATCCTAGAGGAACTAGAGTCTTTGGTCCTATTGCTAGAGAACTTAGGGATAAAAACTTCACAAAGATTATATCTTTAGCTCCGGAGGTAGTCTAATGAAACAAGTAGGCAAAAAGAATATTAAATACAAAATTCATGTAAGAAAAGGGGATATTATTAAAGTAATATCTGGTAGCTATAAGGGAAAAATTTCAGTAATCTTGCAAGTATTTCCAAAAATAGGCCAAGTCTTAGTTAAAGATATTAACATGAAAACTAAACATTCTAGGCCTAAACAGGAAGGAGATACGGGAAAAATCATTAGATTTGAATCGCCTATACATAGCTCAAATGTTATGCTTTATAGTACAAATAACAAAATAGCCAGTCGATATTCAGTAAGTCTAAATAAGAGTAATGTTAAACAAAAAGTCTTAAAAAAAACTGGGGAAATAATTAAATCAACAAACAATGAATAACTCATTAAAAATACTGTACAACGAAAAAATAAGCCCTGAATTACTTAGCAAATTTGAGTATAAGAATATTCATGAAATACCAAAATTAGTAAAGATAACAATTAATAGAGGCATTGGAGAGGCTTCACAAAATGCCAAAGCACTTGATAGTAGCATTCAAGAATTTACACTTATCACAGGCCAAAAACCTATTGTAACAAGAGCAAAAAAATCAATTGCAGGGTTTAAAATTCGAGATCATGTACCTGTTGGATTAACAGTAACTTTGAGACAACATAAAATGTATGATTTTTTAAATAAGTTAATTAATCTATCATTACCCAGAATTAGGGATTTTAGAGGCATTAACCCTAAAAATTTCGATGGTCGAGGGAATTATAATCTTGGTCTAAAAGAACAACTAATTTTTCCAGAAATAGAATATGATAGTGTTGAGAAAATTCGCGGCATGGATATTGCTATAGTTACTACGGCAAAAACAGATGAAGAAAGTTTAGCGCTATTACAAAATTTGGGTATGCCTTTTCATAACTAGGAAGTACATATGATAATATTAAGGAGGAAGAGTGGTTAACGATACTATTGCAGATATGCTAACACGTATTCGTAATGCAAATTTAGCAAAACATCAGATTGTTCAAGTTCCTGCAACAAAAATGACTCGAAATATAGTTAAAGTATTGAGGGAAGAAGGTTTCATACAAAATTTTGAAGAGATCGGTGAGGGTTTACAGACTTATCTATTAGTATCATTAAAGTATAAAGGGAAAAATAAACAACCTGTTATCACTGCACTAAAAAGAATTAGTAAGTCCGGCCTTAGAGTATATGCAAATCATAAGGAACTCCCAAGAGTACTTGGAGGTATAGGAATTGCGATTATTTCAACATCACAAGGCATTATGACTGATAGACAAGCTCGTCATTACGGCTTAGGTGGTGAAGTATTATGTTATGTTTGGTAAAATAATATAGGAAAAAATATGTCTCGAATAGGAAAACAGGTAATTCTTATACCTGATAAGATAAGTACAAAAATTGAGAATAATAGAGTAGTTATTAAAGGGCCTAAAGGAGAATTATCATATATCTTGTCTCCCTTAATAAACATTAGACAAGAAAATAATATATTGAAATTGGCTCGTGTAGATAATAGTAAAAATTCTCTAGCACTATATGGCCTATCTAGAACACTCATCAATAATATGATAATGGGTGTCTCTGAAGGTTTTAGCAAGAAATTAGAAATACAAGGAGTAGGATATAGATCTCAGATGGATGGTAAGAATTTAATACTAAATGTTGGATACAGTCATGCAGTTCAAATTGATCCGCCCAAGGGAATAGATATAACTGTAGATAATAATACCAATATCACCATTTCTGGTATCAATAAAGAAATTGTTGGACAAATAGCAGCAAAAATCAGAGAAGTTAGACCTCCTGAGCCTTACAAAGGTAAGGGTATTCGCTATCAGGGAGAAATAGTCAGGAAAAAAGTAGGTAAAGCAGGTAAATAATATGGCACAAAAAATCAAAGGCACAAAAAATCGTCCTCGTTTTTATGTATTCAGATCGCATAAACACATATATGCACAAATTATAGATGATATAGAAAATAGAACACTTATAACAAGCTCAAGTATATCTCCTCAGTTACGGGAGCAAATTAAATCTTGTTCAAATTGCGATGCTGCAGAAATTATTGGGAGAGATATTGCTATTAAATCAATAAAACAAGGAATACATAAAGTTATATTTGATAGAGGGGGTAGAATGTATCATGGGCGAGTAAAGGCATTAGCTAATGCTGCACGTGAAGCAGGTATAAATTTTTAATTAAAATAGAAAAATAAAATGGTAAGCAAAAAAAAGGGTAAAGAGCAAGATAATAACTGGGAAGAACGTGTTGTGCAAGTTCGCCGCGTTACGAAAGTAGTCAAAGGAGGTAAAAAGTTAAGCTTTAGAGCCATCTTAGTCGTTGGTAATGAAAAAGGACAAATAGGTGTAGGTATTGGAAAAGCAAGTGATGTAATAGGTGCAGTTAAAAAAGGAGTGACAGATGCAAAAAAGCACTTAGTGAGTGTGCCATTAACTAAGTCTAATTCTATTCCACATCCTATTAATGGAACTTCAGGAGCTGCACAAGTAATCATGAGGCCATCAGCTCCTGGTTCTGGAGTAATTGCAGGCGGATCTGTTCGCACAGTACTTGAACTTTCAGGTGTCAAGAATATCCTTGCAAAACAACTTGGCTCAAGTAATGCTTTAAATAATGCAAGAGCTACACTAAATGCTTTATCTAACTTGAGAACATTTAATCAGACAGCTAAGGATAGGAATATTAGTATAGATTACCTATATGGAAGATGAGGAATAAATCTAAATAAAATAGTTTGAAGAATTATACAAATTCAAAAGATGAATTAAATAAAAACTAAAAGATACAGAAAATGAAAACGAAGAATAAGCTAGCACAAAAAATTTCCATTACATTAATTGTCTTAGTATTAGCCAGACTAGGTATATTTGTACCTATACCTGGGATAGACCATGATTCTTTTTACTCAAGTGTTGGAGAGAACGCATTAGTAAATTTTTTGAATATTTTTTCTGGAGGTGGTTTTTCTGCTATTGGTATTTTTGCTCTAGGAATTGTACCATATATTAATGCCTCTATTATTATGCAATTATTAACAAAAATAGTACCTGAGCTAGAAAACTTACAAAAAGAAGAAGGAGAATCAGGAAGACGGAAAATTACTCAAATAACAAGATATCTAACATTATTGTGGGCAATTATACAAAGCTTTGCAATATCATTATGGATAAAACCCTATGTATTTAATTGGAATATATCTTTCATTTCCGATTGCATTATCACACTAAGTACTGGATCAATAATTATCATGTGGTTTTCTGAGCTGATTACAGAATATGGTATAGGAAATGGTGCATCACTATTAATTTTCCAAAATATTGTATCTGGCATACCAAAGAATATAAAAAACTATACACTTGAATTATATGATATTGAAGCTATATCTAAAATTTTTTTGTTGTTTATTTTATTTATGAGTATGCTAATTATAACAATACTAGTACAAGAAGGTACAAGGAAGATCAATATTATTTCTGCAAGACAATTAGGTAAAGCCAATGAACTTGATCCTAAAAGCTATATTCCTCTAAAACTTAATCAAGGAGGAGTAATGCCTATCGTCTTTGCTTCTGCAGCAATGACTCTTCCTTCATATTTATCTCAAATATGTAAAAATAAAAGTATTACTTCAATACTTACATTAATATCACCTAATGGTGCATTATATATACCTTTATACTGTATATTTATAATTATATTTAGCTACTTCTATGCATCATTAGTTTTAAATCCTAAAGATATAGCTAAAAATCTAAAAAAAATGGGCGCAAGTATTCCAAGTATTAGACCTGGAGAAAATACAAGTATCTACCTAGAGAAAATTCTAAATCGGTTAACTTTTTTAGGATCAATGTTCTTGTTTATAGTAGCATTAGTACCATCAATAATTGCCAATGTCACAAACATTACTACTTTTAAAGGTTTAGGTACAACATCTTTACTTATATTAGTTGGTGTTGCCATTGATACAGCGAAACAAATTCAGACTTATATAATATCACAGCAATATGATAATATGATGGAATAATCAATTTTATCATTTAATAACAAATTTCAGTAGCTTGACCAAACAGAAAAAACATTGATACTATATTCTCTTAGTCTTATACAATCAACAAATTAATTCAGTTATGAAAGTTAGGCCATCAGTACGTAAAATGTGCGAAAAATGCAGAATTATACGTAGACATAGACGTGTTATGGTAATTTGCGAAAACCCTAAACATAAACAAAGACAAGGATAAACATAAATTCTTTTACTTATTAAAAAATATCTGATCTAACATTAAAAATAATATTACTAAAACTGGGAGATAATCAAAGTGGCCAGAATAGCAGGAGTAGATCTTCCTCGCAATAAACGTATTGAAGTAGCCCTAACATATATTTACGGAATAGGCTTATCTCGCTCTCAAAAAATTCTGAAGACAATACACATTGACCCTAATCTACGTATTATAAATCTAAGTGATGAACAAATAGTAGCCCTAAGAAATGTATTAAATACAGAATATCAAATTGAAGGTGATCTAAGAAGATTAGAATCAATGAATATAAAAAGGCTAATGGAAATAAGCTCTTATCGCGGCAAAAGACATAGGACCGGTTTGCCTTTGAGAGGTCAAAGAACACGTACAAATGCAAGGACTCGAAGAGGCGGCAAAAAAACAATGGCAGGTAAAAAGAAAGCGCCTCGCAAATAATAATTATTTAAAATAAAAAATGCTACAAATTAGAAATGGAATAAATGGCTAGACAAATTAGAAGATCTACAAATACGAATAGAAAAAATGTAGTTAATGGAATTACACATATTAAATCTACATTTAATAATACAATCGTGACAATAACTGATCTTAAAGGAGAAACAATATCATGGTGTTCATCTGGTGCAAGTGGATTTAAAGGAGCAAAGAAAGGTACACCTTTTGCTGCGCAAACAGCAGCAGAAAAGGCAGCAAAGAAAGCAATTGATCAAGGCATGCGCCAAACCGAAGTCATGGTTAATGGTCCAGGGGCTGGACGAGAAACTGCAATTAGAGCTTTACAAGCAACTGGCATAGAAATTACCCTAATTAAAGATATCACACCTGTGCCACATAATGGATGTAGACCACCAAAGAAAAGAAGAGTATAAATTTAGTGAAGTAGCTTAATAGTCTGTTCATTATATCTACTAAAGAAGGAACTTTCTTCAATGACTCATTTTCAAATCGAATGCATAGAGTCAAAAATCGAAGGAGCTCGTGAACAATATGGCCGCTTTATATTAGAACCTCTAAAACAAGGGCAAGGTATTACAGTTGGAAATTCTCTACGGAGAACAATCTTATCAGATTTAGAAGGGACAGCTATAGTTGCAGTGAGAATAGCTGGAGTAAACCATGAGTTTTCAACCATTACAGGTGTTAGAGAGGATGTCTTAGAAATTTTATTAAATTTAAAAGAAGTTATATTAAAAAGTTATACAAATGAACCTCAAATAGGTAGAATTAGAATACAAGGTCCTGCTATAATAACAGCGGGCTTATTTGATTTACCGCCAGAAATAGAAATTATTGACCCCAGACAATACATTGCTACTATATGCAATAATACTATTTTTGAAATGGAATTTCGAATTGAACGAGGTAATGGATATCGCTTAGTGGATAAAGGCATAGATGATAAATCGATAGATTTCTTACAGATCGATGCAGTGTTCATGCCAGCAAGGAAATTTCACTATGTTATAGAAGAAAAGAGAATTAGCCCGACAGTAATTCAAGAAAAACTATTATTAGAAATATGGACTAATGGTAGCCTATCTCCACAAGAAGCAATAAGTCAAGGCGCAAATGTACTTACGAACTTATTTCATCCTCTAACAAATATTAACTTCAAACCAGCAGAAAATGAACATATACAAGATGATCAGCAAATTACACAAGTATTAATAGAAGAGTTACAATTATCGGTCAGAGCATACAATTGTCTGAAACGAGCACAAATACATTCTATTTCCGACTTACTAGATTACTCTCAAGAAGAACTTTTAGAAATAAAAAATTTTGGACAAAAATCAGCAGAAGAAGTAATTGAAGCATTACAAGAAAGGCTAGGGATAAGCTTGCCTAAAGAAAAAGCAACTAAATCAAATTAATCTTTCTATAACCAGTAATTATGTAAAAGAGAAAATATCTAAGGATAGATATAAAACAAAAGTATGCGTGATTTTATCTAAACAGATAAATCATGATAATATATTATTGCAGTTATTCAACTAATACAGTTAGAAATAAACAATAATGCTCGAAACTATAATCACTATACTCAATTCTATATCTAAAACCGTAATGAATAAGACATATATACCCAAACAAAACATCAAGCATAAATGGTATTTAATTAACGCAAAAAATCAAACCCTAGGTAGATTGAGTACAAAAATTGCAACTATATTAAGAGGTAAAAATGAAGTGTCATATACACCATATTTAAATAATCAATCCTACATTATCATCATAAATGCTCGATCTATAGTTGTAACAGGGCAAAAAAAGTTTCAGAAGACGTATATTAGACATTCTGGAAGACCTGGGGGACTAAAAAAAGAAACTTTTGAGCAACTTCAAGAAAGAATACCTAACAGGATTATTGAAAAGTCTGTAAAAGGCATGTTGCCAAAAGGTCCACTTGGACGTAAACTTTTTACACAAATAAAAGTTTACTCTGGGAATGAGCACCCACATATAGCTCAAAATCCTGATATCATATCGTTAAATTAATAATATACTAAAAAATACAAATGGCTAGCTTCTCTAATAACTCAAAAGTTACTTATTCTGGAACAGGTAGACGTAAAGAATCTATTGCAAGAGTAAGATTAATACCTGGATCAGGTAAACTAATTATCAACGGATTACCTGGCGAATCTTATTTGCAATTTAGTCCTAATTATTTACGAATATCTTATGCACCACTCAAATCATTAGGATTAAGTAATGAGTATGATATTCATGTTAAAGCAGAAGGTGGAGGACTAACAGGACAAGCAGATGCCATTAGGCTTGGTATTGCAAGAGCATTATGTATGATAAATCCAGATAATAGAACAACTTTAAAATCAGAAGGGTTCCTAACACGAGATGCTCGTGTTAAGGAACGAAGAAAGTATGGACTACGCAAAGCAAGAAAAGCTCCACAATACTCTAAACGATAATATAAACTAATTAAATTCATTCCTATTTCAAGATGCCTAAAAACGAAATACATCCACAATGGTACCCAGAATCTAAAGTATATTGTGACGGTAAACACATTATGACTGTTGGATCAACTAAACCAGAATTACACGTAGACATCTGGTCAGGCAATCATCCTTTCTTTACAGGATCACAAAGAATTATAGATACAGAAGGAAGAGTTGAAAGATTTATGAGAAAGTACAAACTTAAAAGTAAAACAGAATAAATAATTAAAGCCTTAATAGTAGCTAGGCACAGAGTTTGACAGGCTATAATACAATATTTATAATATAAGGAATATTCAATCAAATATGAATAGAAATACATAAAACTAATGCCAACTATTCAACAATTAGTAAGGTTAGAAAGACAAAAATCTAACAAGAAAACAAAATCTCCCGCATTAAAGTCTTGCCCACAAAGAAGAGGAGTATGTACAAGAGTATATACAACAACCCCCAAAAAACCAAACTCAGCATTAAGAAAAGTAGCCCGAGTACGTCTAACATCTGGATTTGAAGTAACAGCATATATACCTGGCATAGGTCATAACATACAAGAACATTCTGTAGTTTTAATCAGGGGAGGACGGATCAAAGACTTGCCAGGAGTAAGGTATCATGTTGTTCGTGGAACACTTGATGCAGCTGGCATGAAAGATAGGCAACAAAGTCGTTCAAAATATGGAACTAAAAAGCCTAAAAAATAAAATATGTATTTAATATTTGAATTTAATAACACACACTATGTCTCGTCGCAATATAGCTAAAAAAAGGTTAATTATACCTGACCCACTATATAATAGTAAACTTATTAGCATGTTAACAGTGCGAATATTAAAAAGTGGGAAAAAAGGACTAGCTCAAAAAATCATTTATGAAGCATTAGATATTATAAGAGACAAAACATCTGGGGATCCATTAGAAATACTTGAGCAAGCCATTCGTAATGCTACACCGCTAGTAGAAGTAAAAGCTAGAAGAGTAGGTGGCTCTACATACCAAGTACCAATGGAGGTAAGAGCTTATAGAGGTACTAATCTAGCACTTAGATGGCTTACAAGATTTGCAACAAAAAGATCTGGTAAAGATATGGCTTCAAAATTAGCCAACGAAATAGTCGATGCATATAACGAAAATGGTAACACTATCCGAAAGAGAGAAGAAACTCATAGAATGGCAGAAGCAAATAAAGCATTTGCACACTATCGTTATTAAAAAATAGAATAGATCAGTAAATTTGGAAATTCGTCCCCTTTTAATAGAAATATCAATACAAAGGAAATAAATATATGGCAAGAGCAAAATTTGAGCGCAAGAAGCCTCATGTCAACATTGGCACAATAGGTCACGTTGATCATGGGAAAACTACTTTAACTGCTGCTATCTCTGCTACACTAGCTGCTTCTAGTGATACAAAAGCTAAAAGATTTGACGAGATTGACGCTGCTCCAGAAGAAAAGGCTAGGGGTATTACAATTAATACTGCACATGTGGAATATGAAACAGATAATAGGCATTACGCACATGTCGATTGTCCAGGACATGCTGACTATGTAAAAAATATGATTACTGGTGCCGCACAAATGGATGGTGCTATTTTAGTAGTCTCCGCAGCAGATGGACCTATGCCTCAGACACGAGAACATATATTACTTGCAAAACAAGTAGGAGTACCTAATGTAGTAGTTTTTCTAAATAAACAAGACCAGGTTGATGATGATGAATTGCTTGAACTTGTCGAATTGGAAGTTAGAGAATTATTAATCCAATATGACTTTCCTGGAGATGATGTTCCTTTTGTAGCAGGATCAGCATTACTTGCTTTAGATCAAGTTACAGAAAATTCTGCAATCAAAAGAGGAGAGAACGAATGGGTTGACAAGATCCATGCGTTAATGGACGCTGTAGATAATTATATACCGACACCTCAAAGAGATATAGAAAAAACATTCTTAATGGCTGTAGAAGATGTTTTTTCTATTACAGGTCGGGGTACAGTTGCTACGGGAAGAATAGAAAGAGGGATTATTAAAGTAGGTGATACAATAGAAATTGTTGGGTTAAGAGAAACAAGAACTACAACAATTACAGGACTCGAAATGTTCCAGAAGACATTAGATGAAGGAATGGCAGGCGATAATATTGGTATTCTATTAAGAGGAGTTCAAAAGAAAGATATCGAACGAGGAATGGTCTTAGCTCAGCCAGGTACTATTACACCACATACTCAATTTGAAGCTGAAGTATATATATTGACAAAAGAAGAAGGTGGCCGTCATACACCATTTTTCTCTGGTTATCGTCCACAATTTTATGTAAGAACAACAGATGTTACAGGTACAATCACACAATTTACAGCGGATGATGGAACTGAAGCAGAAATGGTAATGCCTGGTGATAGAATCAAAATGAGCGCTGAACTAATTAATCCAATCGCAATTGAGCAGGGAATGAGATTTGCAATTAGAGAAGGTGGAAGAACAGTTGGTGCTGGTGTAGTATCAAAAATACTAGGATAAAAATTATTTATAATATGACAATGAACCAACAACAAAAAATCAGAATTAAATTAAAAGCCTATGATCATCATTTATTAAATGATTCTTGCATCCAAATAGTAGATACTGCAAACAGAACAAATTCAAAATCGGTCGGACCTATCCCTTTACCCACTAAACGTAAAATTTTCTGCGTTTTAAGATCGCCACACGTAGACAAAGACTCAAGGGAACACTTTGAAATAAGATCACATAGCCGTATTATTGATATATATGAACCTTCTTCTCAAACAATTGATTCATTAATGAAATTAAACATACCAGCAGGAGTAGATATCGAAGTTAAATTATAAAATAATATCCTAGAAAAAAGGTGAGAATATATAATTTATATATTCTCACCTTTCTATCAATAAAATTAAGAGGTACCAAAGTAAATATACTAGTATAGACCTTCTTCTTGATGCGTCAAAATTGTACAGTCACTAGTTGGATAAGCAACACAAGTTAGTACAAAATTCTTGTCTATTTGATCTTGATCCAGAAAAGACTGGTCTGATTGATCAACTGTACCTTCTTGAGTAATTCCTGCACATGTAGAGCAAGCACCTGCACGACAAGAATAAGGTAAATCAATGCCTTCCTCTTCTGCAGCATCCAAAATGTAAATATCATCGGGACAATTTAGTTCTACAACTTTATCATCTTCCATGATCAAAGTTACTTTATAAGTAGCCATTGCTATCCTCCATCACGCGGGAATATTTTTCTTACTAAAAATCAGAAATAAAGCAAAGATCTTAACAGTAAAACGAAAATATACCTTGCTTAGTACAAATTAAAGCATAAAATATATCATATGTGACTTAGATAAAGTATAAAAGACTACCACAAAGAAAAAACGTAGCGAATTAAGTCAAAGAGTTTTCATATAAATTCATAGCTTTTACATTATTATACATACCATACTTACATGAATAGTCTAAGTAATATAGCTTTAAAGCCTAAAAACCAGATATCTATAAAGAAGATGCGAGGAACTTGTCTAATACAAGAAATGCATGCTCTAATTAAGAGATTATTTATACAAATTAGAAGACGTCCATCAACCTTAATATCAGGTATTATCCAACCATTACTTTGGCTTCTACTATTTGGCGCCTTATTTCAGAATGCGCCTGTAGGACTATTTACTTCTGAAATAAAATATGGCCGATTTCTAAGCCCTGGAATACTTATTTTTACAGCTTTTACTGGATCTATTAACGCAGGACTTCCATTAATGTTCGATAGAGAGTTTGGCTTTTTAAATCGACTACTTGTTTCTCCTTTAATATCCAGAGATTCTATACTGATTTCTTCATCCTTTTTTATCACAGCTGTAACAATGCTCCAGAGTTGCATAATTTTAGTATCCAGCCTATTACTATTTAATTATGTACCAAATGGGTCGACCATATTTGTCATATTGTGCATAACACTATTGATTACATTTAGTATTTCCAGTATAAGTATTGGTCTTGCCTTTATTTTACCTGGACATATAGAGCTTTTGGCTTTTATTTTGATAATAAATCTACCGATGCTTTTTTCTAGTACAGCACTAGCACCATTATCATTTATGCCTTATTGGCTCCAAATTATTGCTAGTATAAACCCACTTACTTACGCAATTGAAAGTATTCGATATCTTTCAATATCTAATAATTGGAGTATATATTCAATTGTAATAAAAACTGTTTGGTGTAATATCTATTTGAATCAGACATTAATTCTATTGATTATATTAGATATTGTTAGCTTGATTATAGTAAAAAAAATCATTTCATACAAATTTGAATAATAAAATTATTCTTACTCCAGCTTCAAGAAGAATGCTATAATAATTAAAAGAGTAGTATTCATTTTTAAAAACACGCCAGGAATATATTTTGTAAGAAAGGCACAATATTGATTTCTTGTTATTAGGAGGAATGTAGTTCAATGGGACTACCATGGTATCGTGTACATACAGTTGTACTAAATGACCCTGGCAGATTAATTTCTGTACATTTAATGCATACAGCTTTAGTCGCTGGATGGGCTGGATCAATGGCTTTATATGAATTAGCTGTTTTTGATCCCTCAGATCCTGTATTAAATCCGATGTGGCGCCAAGGAATGTTTGTCATGCCGTTCATGGCTCGTCTAGGAGTGACTGATTCATGGGGCGGATGGAGTATTACAGGTGAAAGTGTTTCTAATCCAGGCTTATGGAGTTTTGAGGGAGTTGCTATTACTCATATTGTACTATCTGGAATGTTATTTCTTGCTTCAATTTGGCATTGGGTATACTGGGATCTAGAATTATTTAGAGACCCTGGAACAGGCGAACCTGCTTTAGACTTACCAAAAATATTTGGTATACATTTACTTCTATCGAGTTTACTATGCTTCGGGTTTGGTGCTTTCCATGCTACAGGATTATTTGGGCCAGGCATTTGGGTTTCTGATGCATATGGTGTTACTGGTAAGGTTCAACCCGTAGCACCTGCATGGGGTCCTGATGGTTTCAACCCTTTCAACCCTAGTGGCATTGCATCACATCATATCGCAGCAGGCACTGTAGGAATCTTGGCAGGTGTATTCCATTTAACAGTTAGGCCTCCGCAAAGATTATATAGAGCACTACGTATGGGCAATATTGAAACAGTACTATCTAGTAGTATCTCAGCAGTCTTTTTTAGTGCATTTATTACGTGTGGTACAATGTGGTATGGCTCAGCTACAACACCTTTAGAACTATTTGGTCCTACTAGATATCAATGGGACAGTGGATATTTCCAACAAGAAATAGAAAAGAGAGTAGAAAATGCATTAAGCAAAGGTTCGACACCTGTAGAAGCTTGGTCAAGAATACCTGACAAATTAGCTTTTTATGATTATATTGGCAATAATCCTGCAAAAGGTGGATTATTTAGGGCTGGTCCTATGGATAAGGGAGATGGTATTGCAGAAGCATGGTTAGGACATCCCATTTTTCAAGATAAAGAAGGTAGAGAATTAACAGTAAGAAGAATGCCTGCATTCTTTGAGACTTTTCCGGTTATCTTAGTTGATAAAGATGGCATCATACGTGCTGATATACCTTTCAGAAGAGCTGAATCTAAATATAGTATCGAACAAGTAGGTGTAACTGTCAATTTTTACGGTGGAAAACTCAATGGTAAAGTCTTTACAGATGCACCTAGCGTAAAAAAATATGCGCGCAAAGCACAACTAGGTGAAGTGTTTGAATTTGACAGAACTACATTAGAATCTGATGGGGTATTTAGAAGTAGCCCTAGAGGTTGGTTTACTTTTGGACATGCTAATTTTGCATTAATTTTCTTTTTTGGCCATTTATGGCATGGATCAAGAACCATCTTTAGAGATGTATTTGCAGGCATCGGTGCTGAGGTAACTGAACAAGTAGAATTTGGAGCATTCCAAAAACTAGGAGATAGAAGTAGTAAAAAACAAGGTGCAGTTTAAAACAACTATAGCCTACAGATAATTTGTATTATCAATATTAGGAGACAAACATGGAAGCACTAGTATATGTCTTTTTATTAACAGGCACATTAATGGTAATCTTTTTTGCTATATTTTTTAGAGATCCACCAAGAATTGCTAAATAAATATTTTCGCTTGTAAATGTAAGCCACTCTCAGAATAGAAATAGATATCTCCAATGAGAGTGGCTTTAAACATATTTACTCTTCATGCTCTTCAAAAGGATCGCGTAATTCTTTTGAGATTGGACCAAAAGCTGTATAAATAGAATATCCTGTTATGCCAAGTAATAAACTAGAAATAAAAATACTAAGAACTGTTGCAGTTTCCATAAATCAAATACAAATAAAGTTAACTTATTTTTATAATAATATTATAAACGTCAAAACATATCAAAACAGAATAAAAATATTATGGCACTAAGAACTAGATTAGGTGAAATTTTGAGACCTTTGAATTCTGAGTACGGAAAAGTTGCTCCTGGATGGGGCACTACTCCTATTATGGCGGTATTTATGCTTTTATTTTTTTTATTTTTATTAATTATTTTGCAAATATATAATTCGTCTTTAATTTTGGAGAATGTTGATGTTGACTGGGCAACTTTAGGTGGGTAATTTTGAATCTAGTCATTTTTTATAATAGTTAAAGCATTATGCCATATTACTAGGCATAATGCTTTTTAATATTCCAGTATTCCGGTTAATTAACTTGCAATAATTCTTCTGCGGAAAAACTATTAGTATTAACTCCACTATAAGTGGCTTTAGTAAATCTTACCAGGATAGGGTATCTAAAATCTTTCTCTACTTTTGCTACAGTACCTAAATCCTGGTACCAATAGGATTCTTTTCTTAAAATTTTAACTTTTGAGCCTTTTTCAATCATAAAAAATATATTAATTTTGATTTGGGGATATTCTAAAAAGAAAATGTACTGGAATTAAGAGATATAAGCCACAAAGATTAACTTATATAAACCTAAAAAGAAAGACTAGATTATTAATACGATATAGTTGCCGAAAAAATATTAAAGATGTTACATTAATTTAAGTACTCTCATATAATAAAAGATGACATAGTCATAAATAAAATGAGAATTTAATAAACAATTAATTTGAGGCTTGGTAATAATGAAAGTATCCTGGAAAACTCTTTTACTTTGGTCTTTGCCAATCATAGTGGTAAGCTTCTTCTTATGGCAAGGTTTCCTAGCTCCTACAACCAATGAACTAAATACAAATGTCGCTAGTTCAAGAATGACTTATGGGAGATTTCTAGAATATCTAGACATGGGATGGGTCAAAAGAGTTGATATGTACGATAATGGTCATACTGCAATAGTGGAAGCAGTAGGACCAGAATTAGGAAATAGAATTCAAAAAATTAGAGTAGAATTACCAGCTAGTGCACCTGAACTCATTAATAAACTAAAAAAAGCTAATGTTGATATTGATGCACATCCTACAAAAAATACTAATGCTATCTGGAATCTAGTAGGTAACCTGTTTTTCCCACTAATATTAATAGGAGGTTTAGCATTATTATTTCGTAGATCTAATAATGCTACTGGAGGTCCAGGACAAGCAATGTCTTTTGGGAAATCAAAAGCTTTATTTCAAATGGAAGCCAAGACTGGAGTCGTATTCGATGATGTTGCTGGCGTTGATGAGGCAAAAGAAGAATTTGAAGAAGTAGTAACATTCCTAAAGCAACCTGAATGCTTTACAGCAGTAGGAGCAAAAATTCCTAAAGGTGTACTATTAGTAGGACCTCCTGGAACAGGCAAAACTCTTCTTGCAAAAGCGATTGCTGGCGAGGCAAATGTACCTTTCTTTAGCATATCAGGATCGGAATTTGTAGAAATGTTTGTTGGCGTAGGAGCATCAAGAGTTAGAGATCTTTTCAAAAAAGCTAAAGAGAATGCTCCTTGCATTGTCTTCATAGATGAAATTGATGCTGTAGGGAGACAAAGAGGAACAGGCATAGGTGGTGGTAATGATGAGCGTGAACAAACACTCAATCAATTGTTAACAGAGATGGATGGATTTGAAGGAAATACAGGAATAATAGTAATTGCTGCAACAAATAGGGCAGATATCTTGGATTCAGCACTACTTCGACCTGGCCGCTTTGATAGACAGGTTTCAGTAGACGTTCCAGACTTTAAAGGTAGGTTAGCTATTCTAGAAGTGCATGCTCGCAATAAGAAAATGGATCCTGATGTGGCTCTATCAACAATTGCACGTAGGACACCTGGTTTCTCAGGAGCAGATCTAGCGAATTTATTAAATGAAGCTGCTATTCTAACAGCTCGTAGACGCAAACAAGCAGTTACATTAAATGAAATTGATGCGTCTATTGATAGAGTTGTTGCTGGAATGGAAGGTACACCGCTTATTGATAGCAAAAGCAAACGTCTGATAGCATATCATGAGATTGGGCACGCTATTGTTGGCACTCTTTTGCAAGATCATGATCCTGTACAAAAAGTCACATTAGTACCTAGAGGGCAAGCCCGGGGATTAACCTGGTTTACTCCATCTGATGATCAAACATTAATTTCTAGGGCACAAATCTTATCAAGAATAATGGGTGCACTAGGAGGTAGAGCAGCTGAAGAAGTTGTATTTGGCAATGCAGAAGTTACTACAGGCGCAAGCAATGATTTACAACAAGTAACATCAATGGCTAGACAAATGGTGACAAGATTCGGGATGTCAACAATAGGGCCACTGTCTTTAGAAAGTGAAGAATCTAGTCCTTTTCTTGGTAGAGGCATGGCTTCTGGATCTGAATACTCAGATGAAATAGCTATAAAAATAGACAAGCAGATACAAGAAATAGTAAGTAAATGTCATGATAATGCATTAAAAATAATAGAAGATAACAGAGTAGTAATTGATAGGCTTGTAGACTTATTAATAGAGAAGGAAACAATTGACGGACAGGAGTTTAGAGAAATTATCAGCGAATATACACCTGTACCAGATAAAAAGCAATATACAATATGGTAAAAAGGTAGGTATACGGGACTGACGGGACTCGAACCCGCAACTTCCGCCGTGACAGGGCGGTGCTCTAACCAATTGAACTACAGTCCCGTTTAGAATTCTTGCATGTGGAAACAATGATGTCACAATAGTGCATGAATTGTCAAACATTTATATTTAGCAATGGAAAAATGAAGGAGAGGAAGGGATTCGAACCCTCGGCATGGAATAACCATACAACAGATTAGCAATCTGCCGCTTTCAACCACTCAGCCACCTCTCCATTATTGAGCAGTATACTCGAAATTGTATTAGATCAATATACTGGCTCAGGCGGGATTTGAACCTGCGACCTTGGGCTTATGAGTCCCCTGCTCTAACCAACTGAGCTACTGAGCCACTCTGCAGAGAATTATAACACTATACATCGGAACAAACAATTAGTTTATACGTTATCTAAAGTCAGCATTGAACCTATGCCTTCAGATGTTAAAATTTCTAGTAATAAAGCGTGTTCAACTCTTCCATCAATAATATGAGTAGAAGTAACACCACTTTCCAAAGCTCTCAAACAACAATCTACTTTAGGAATCATTCCTCCAGAAATAATATTTGTCTCTTTACAATGATGCACTTGACTCATAGTCAAATGCTTCATTAAAGTAGTGTTATCGTTTATATTTTTTAGTATGCCCGGTGTATCTGTCAATAAAATTAATTTTTCAGCATTTAATGCTGATGCAATTGATCCAGCAACTGTATCAGCATTTATATTATAAGCCTGTCCATTCAAATCAGCAGCTACACTAGCAATAACAGGTATATAACCTTCAGTAAGTAATAAGTTCAAAATTTTCGTATCCACTGTAGCAACTGTACCAACAAAATCATTCTCACTACGTGAGAGACTTGAAGCTACTATTAACTGTCCATCTTTACCAGATAAGCCAACAGCCTTACCATTTTTTTTATTTATTAGCGTTACCAGATCTTTATTGACTTTTCCAACTAAAACCATTTCTACTACTTCCATAGTATCAGCGTCTGTAATTCTAATGCCATCTTTAAACTCGGGTTTTATATCAATTTTTTCTAGCCACGTGTTGATCATGGGTCCACCACCATGAATTAATATAGGCTTCAAGCCTATATAAGATAAAAATAAGACATCTTCTATCACCTTATTTTTAAGTTGTATATTTTTCATTGCAGCACCACCATACTTAATAACAACTGTACGACCAGCAAATTCTTGAATAAAAGGTAAAGCTTCACTCAATACTTGTACGCGCTCAAAATCATCCAACATGTAGATTAGCAACTCCCAAAATATGATGTCACAACAATAAAAATTAGTATAACTCGAATTTCAATAAATAATAATTTGCGAAAAATTAAAATTTTAACTATTGTAAATAAAAAACAAGAATAAAATAAAAATATATGTCAAATTTCTGGGATAATGTAAGCAAGTTTCCGAGATTCTTAATTTCGGTATTAATAGGGTTTTTCTTGACAACTCTTAATCCTGTTTTTGAGTTATTAAAGCAAAAAAAAACACGAGTTTTAATTATTCTAGTGAGTACGAGTTTCTTTGTTATTATATACACTATTCTGCAGTCAATGCTAGGTATAAATTAAAAAAAAAGTTCTATTAAATTTAGATCCAGAAAAAAATTGAACATATATAATATTATATACTGATTACACAAACTAGTTCTTTCACGTCGAAATACGCATAATTATGAAATAATGTATTAAATTCAACCTACTAAAATAGAAAAGAGGTTTAAATGTCTAAAATTGTTACAGAAGTTACAGGTGCCTACGCGCTAATGGACAGTCTAGTGAAACACTCTGTATCACACATATTTGGTTATCCTGGAGGAGCTATTCTTCCCATTTATGATGAATTATACCGATGGGAAAAGAAAGAGATGCTCACGCATATTTTGGCAAGACATGAACAGGGAGCTGCTCACGCCGCTGACGGTTACGCAAGATCAACAGGTAAAGTAGGAGTATGCTTTGCCACATCTGGGCCTGGTGCTACAAATCTTGTATCTGGTATAGCCACCGCACAAATGGATTCAGTACCAATGGTTTTAATTACTGGCCAAGTGGCTAGACCATTTATTGGAACTGATGCTTTCCAAGAAGTTGATATTTTTGGTATAACAATGCCCATTGTTAAACACTCATATGTAGTACGTGATCCGAGGGACATGTCAATGATAGTTGCTGAAGCATTCTATATTGCCCAACATGGTCGGCCAGGGCCAGTTTTAATAGATATTCCAAAGGATGTTGGTCTAGAAAAATTTCAATACATACCTGTTGGTGTCGGTGAAGTTAATTTGCCTGGCTGTCGTCCAATAATATCTTTTAAGACAAAGCAAATTTTTAAGATAGTCAAATTAATAGAACAATCGCGGCAACCTCTATTGTATGTAGGTGGCGGTTCTATTATTTCTGGAGCCCATGAAATTATTCTTGAGTTAGCAACCTTATGTCAAATACCTATTACAACAACATTAATGGGAAAAGGTATTCTAGACGAAAAGCACGAGCTTTGTTTAGGCATGCTAGGTATGCATGGTACAGCATATGCGAACTTCGCTGTCAGCGAATGTGATTTATTAATAGCTTTAGGAGCAAGATTTGACGATAGAGTTACAGGTAAACTAGATGAATTTGCATGTAATGCACAAGTAATTCATATAGATATTGATCCTGCAGAAGTTGGTAAAAATCGCATACCTCAAGTCGCTATAGTTGGTGATGTTAAAAATATTATTGAAGAATTAGTTGAAACTATTAAAAAAGATTCTGTACGTTTTGTTGATCAAACACGCTCATGGAAAGAACGTATTTTAATATGGAAACAACAATATCCTCTTCTTATTCCTAAAGAAGTAAACACTCTTTCACCTCAGGAAATAATTTCTTCATTGAATTTTTACGCTTCAAGTGCCTATTTTACAACTGATGTTGGTCAACATCAAATGTGGGCAGCGCAGTTCTTAAATGTTTTACCACGCCATTGGATATCAAGTGCTGGACTAGGCACTATGGGTTATGGACTTCCTGCAGCTATAGGTGTACAAGTGGCATATCCGAATAAGACAGTCGTCTGTATTAGTGGTGACGCTAGCTTCCAGATGAATCTTCAAGAATTAGGAACAATCTCTCAATATAATTTACCTATAAAAATTATTATTATAAATAATAAATGGCAGGGTATGGTACGTCAGTGGCAACAAGCATTTTATGGTGAACGCTACTCACACTCAAATATGGAGTGTGGTTCACCTAATTTTATTGAATTAGCAGAAGCTTTTGGAATTAAAGGAATGAAATTAGACACTCGAAGTGAAATTAGTAACGTTCTAAAATCCTGCCTTGAGTATGACGGGCCATACTTATTGGATTGTAAGGTTGTAGAAGATGAAAATTGTTATCCCATGGTTGCTCCAGGTAAAAGTAATTCACAAATGATAGGAGTAGCTAAGACAGTTAATAAAATTAATCCTGTGCCATATAATTATTCGTCTTAGAACATACCAAAATGAAATATAGCCCTTGATGGGAATCGAACCCATGACCTTCTCCTTACCAAGGAGGTACTCCACCATTGAGCTACAAGGGCACTCTATCGTACAACAATAAAATTATAACTTTATTGGGCCGGGTTGGATTTGAACCAACGTAGGCGAAGCCAGCGGATTTACAGTCCGCCCCCATTAACCACTCGGGCACCGACCCTTAATCAGTACCATAAAGGTAACACAAATGAATTAAAAAAACAATTTTTTAATTCATTTGAGTTAGTTTTTTTGGATGTAACTGGGCTCGAACCAGTGACTTTCACGATGTCAACGTGATACTCTAGCCAACTGAGTTATACATCCAAATCTTAGTATTATAGCTAATCTATTCATTTAATTATTCTGTAATACTATGCAAATTTTTGTTTTAGTCTTGTAGCTTTTCCAGATCTTTCTCTTAAATAATAAAGTTTTGCTCTTCTTACTTTTGATCTGCGAGTAATTCTAATTTCTTTTATTCGTGGTGAATGAATTAAGTAAACTTTTTCTACTCCAACACCCTGCAAAACCTTTCTTAATGTAACTGTTGTATTTAGTGAAGAATTATTTTTTGATATAACTACACCCTCTGAAAATTGTACTCTTTCTTTACTACCCTCTTGTATTAGTAAGCCAATTTGTAGTGTATCCCCAACACGAATGTCTGGAACGTCTTTTTTAGTATAGTTTTGCTCTATTTTTGATATTATAGATGCATTTGTATTGATTTTAAAATCCATAAAATAATTATGTGTTCATTAGTGTGATTTGGATAGCTTCTAATCTATGCTAACATCATTCTATTTAATCTATATGCTATTCGTCAACTACTTGTTCTTATTAAAATTTTGTATAATCTTATTTGTAGACGAATGCAGTTTTATATATTCAAAAAACATCAGGAATATCATCATGTACTTTATAGAATGTGTATACTGCAAATATAACATTATTGTTGATTTTAATCTTTTTACATGCAAACATCTCTTAGGGGATATTCAAATATTTATTCTATATTTTTAATCTTAAGCAGTTTTGATAATTTCTTTAGTTCAAGAAAATATCATACATATTGTATACATTATGAGTAATTTATTTAATTATCATCTATTCTATCTTTCTGGTTTACTAATTTTTTTAATGTATTTAAGTCTGAATTATTCTTCATTGTCTGAGGTGAATTTGGAAGTTCAATATGAAAAATTATTCACATTGAGCTTATATTTTTTAATAAATTCTAAATACTGTTACTATTTGGCTTAAGTTAAATCTGTTATTGTGCTATCATTATTTAGTATCAAAGGTAATAGAATATTTTGTTAACCAAATATCATGTTTGAACGCTTCACAGAGAAAGCTATTAAAGTAATTATGCTAGCCCAAGAAGAAGCTAGACGTTTGGGGCATAATTTTGTTGGAACCGAACAAATACTTCTGGGATTAATTGGCGAAGGTACGGGTATTGCTGCGCAAGTACTCAAATCTATGAATGTAAACTTAAAAGATGCACGTATAGAAGTCGAAAAAATTATTGGTAGAGGCTCTGGCTTTGTTGCAGTCGAAATTCCTTTTACACCACGAGCAAAAAGAGTATTGGAATTATCTCTTGAAGAAGCTAGGCAATTAGGTCATAATTATATTGGTACAGAGCACCTTCTTATGGGTTTAGTACGTGAAGGTGAAGGTGTTGCAGCAAGAGTACTTGAAAACTTAGCTGTTAATGTATCTTCAATTAGAACTGAAGTTATTCAAATGCTCGGTGATAATGCTGAAGCTAATGCAAGTGGTAATGGTAATATGCAGGCTCGAAGCAAGACACCAACACTTGAAGAGTTTGGATCTAATTTGACAGAACTAGCTATAGAGGGTGTCTTAGATCCAGTAGTGGGCAGGCAAAAAGAAATAGAGCGTGTTATACAAATCTTAGGTAGAAGGACCAAAAATAATCCTGTGTTAATAGGTGAGCCAGGCGTTGGAAAAACTGCAATAGCAGAGGGTTTGGCTCAAAGAATAGCAAATCGTGATATACCAGCAATTCTAGAAGATAAGTTTGTCATTACATTAGATGTTGGATTATTAGTAGCTGGCACCAAGTATCGTGGTGAGTTTGAAGAACGTTTAAAAAGGATTATGGATGAAATTAAATCTGCAAATAATGTAGTTTTAGTAATTGATGAGGTTCATACACTAATCGGTGCCGGCGCTGCGGAGGGAGCAATTGATGCAGCTAACCTTTTAAAGCCAGCTCTAGCTAGAGGAGAACTTCAATGCATAGGTGCCACTACATTGGAAGAATACCGTAAGCATATTGAAAAAGATGCTGCGTTAGAAAGACGTTTTCAGCCTGTGCTTGTAGGAGAACCTAGTGTTGAAGAAACAATAGAGATTCTGTTTGGATTAAGAGACCGTTATGAAAAACATCATCAATTGAAAATGTCTGATGGAGCACTTGCAGCAGCAGCTAAGTACGCTCATCAGTATATTTCTGATCGGTTCTTACCGGACAAGGCAATTGATTTAATTGATGAAGCAGGTTCACGCGTGAGATTATTAAATTCACAACTGCCACCAGCAGCGCGAGAGTTGGATAAAGAATTAAGAGCTGTTTTAAAAACGAAAGATGAAGCTATAAGAGCTCAAAAATATGAAAAAGCTGAACAGTGTAGAACTCGTGAAATGGAAATAAAAGCACAGATAGCAGCAATAGCTCAGAGTAAAAAGAGTGAACCAGATTTGAATCTTGAAGACCCTATTGTTACAGAAGAAGATATTGCTGAAATAGTTGCATTCTGGACAGGTATTCCTGTTACAAAACTTACAAAAAGTGAGTCTGAAAAATTAATGCATATGGAAGAAACTCTGCATGGTCGTATTATTGGTCAAGATGAGGCAGTAGTAGCTGTATCAAGGGCCATAAGAAGAGCCCGTGTTGGTTTGAAAAATCCAAATAGACCTATTGCTAGTTTCATTTTTTCAGGTCCTACAGGCGTAGGCAAAACGGAGTTGACAAAGGCATTAGCTTCATATTTTTTCGGTGCACAAGAAGCTATGGTTCGATTAGATATGTCTGAGTACATGGAGCGTCATACTGTTTCTAAGCTTATAGGTTCTCCTCCAGGATATGTTGGCTATAGTGAAGGTGGCTATTTAACAGAAGCAGTAAGAAAAAGACCATATACTGTTATTCTGTTTGATGAAATTGAGAAAGCCCATCCTGATATTTTTAATTTATTGCTACAAATATTAGAAGATGGAAGGCTGACAGATGCAAAAGGCAGAACAATAGATTTTAAGAATACTTTATTAATTATGACATCTAATATAGGTTCTAAGGTTATTGAAAAAGGTGGTGGAGGACTTGGCTTTGAATTGGGAGAGTCCCAAGTAGACTCACAGTATAATCGTATCCGCTCTTTAGTAAATGAAGAATTAAAGCAATATTTTCGACCAGAGTTTCTAAATCGTGTGGATGAAATTATTGTATTTAAGCAATTGACTAAAGATGAGGTTAGGGAAATAGCTGATATTATGCTTAAAGAAGTATTTGAGCGCATTAAGCAACAAGATATCCAGCTGGACGTAACAGAAAGATTTAAAAATCGTTTAGTGGATGAAGGTTACAATCCGAGTTATGGAGCACGTCCTTTAAGAAGAGCAGTAATGCGTTTACTAGAAGATAGTTTAGCTGAAGAAGTGTTATCAGGTAAAATTAAGGCAGGTGATAGTGCTGTTGTAGATGTTACAGATGATGGACAAGTTACGGTCTTACTTGGTGAAAAATTAGAACTATTAAAGTCTTAGGTTAGTATAAGGCTAAGCAAGATATTAATAGAAATTATTAATATCTTGACTTATCTTTTTATTTTAATGCCAGGAACCAGATTTGAACTGGTGACACGAGGATTTTCAGTCCACTGCTCTACCAACTGAGCTATCCCGGCTACACATATAACATATCAAATTAAGGATGTCATTGCAACTAAGACAAAGATAGTCTAACTTTTTTAATTCAATCCATTATATATTTCTGCATGCTTTACACTACTGAAAACAGTACTTAGGGGATCAAATAAAAGTTGGAAAGCTCCAATAGGCCCATTTCTGTGTTTAGATATTATAATGTCTAATAGCTTAGGGCTATTATTATTCTTCTGATATGGATCATCTCTGTATAACATTAACACTATATCTGCATCTTGTTCTATTGAATTATGTATTACTACATTATTCGTGAGAAAGTTTAAGTAATCATGTATTTGAAGGTCATAAACGTTTGATTTTTGTATTAACTGAATATTGTTGATGGGTGAGAATTCGAGTATATTTCTGTTTGGCTTGTATTCTTTATACTCAATAGTTAAATGTTCTTGGTATAATTGATCTTGTTTCTTCCATTTTGTTGCAGTAAGAATTTTGTGATTATGAGTAAGTTGGATAAATTTTATTTTATTTATAATGTGAGTATAGACGTATTGTTTAAGACTTTTTATAATTTTAGCTTGATAGCGATTAATATCCGTACTAAATTTTCCAGAGAAATCACTTATTATAAGCTTGCTGTTAAATTTGAGGTTCTGATCCTTGTAATACTTTCTATCTATTTTAGTATTAGGGCCTATGCATCCACTTTCTCTTAGATCAGATAGCATAGGTCTTTTATTTATTCTTGTTTCTATATTTCTATTTAATTGCGATAGTATAATTACAGGTACTTCCAATTCTCTTGCTAATAATTTCAATGTACGAGTTATATAGCCCAATTCTTGTGTTCTATTTTTACGATTAATATTCCCAGCTTGAATTAATTGTAAGTAGTCAATAATGATTATTTGTATTGTCTGAAACTCTTTTTTTATGATTTTAGCTTTACAAGCTAAGTCATCTATGGATATATTTGGGGTATCATTAATACACAGATCTGATATTAAAAGCTTATTGCAAATGCTTTGTACTAAACACCATTCTTTTTTACTAATTTGTCCGGATATCAGACTTTCTACTGGAATATGTGATGAAATAGATATTATTTTATGTAAAATTTGAAGTTTAGACATTTCAAGGCTAAAAATACAAACCCCTAGATTTAAAGTGCTAAGGATGTGTTTGGCTATATTTATTGCAAATGATGTTTTACCCATAGAAGGTCTACCTGCAATAACAATTAAATCTCCATTTGTGAGTCCATTAGTTAATTTGTCAAAATCATAGAATCCTGACGTTGTTTTAGGTGTGTTATTTATTGCACGCTCTTCTTCATTCGTTATTTTGACTAAGAGGTCGCCTATTAATGTTTCTAATTTATCACTATCTTTCTTTTGCGTTATCTCTAATAGACTATTCAGATAATTTAAAGCTGTGTTGTGTAAATAATCATTAGATAATTTATTTGTATAGCCTAATTGAATGATATGATATCCATACTGTATAATCAATCGTTGTATATAATGATAATAAATTATTTTTGCATACTCTTCTAAATGCGCTTTTTTAGAAATAAAGCTTTGACTTTGTTTAATTAGCGAAGTGATTTTTGAAATCCCTCCTATTTGTTTTAACTTTTTTTTATTCCATAGTGTATACAATATTTTCAGGGCACTTATGGATATCTTTTTTTTATATAATTCTAATAAACCCCTATAAATTATTTTATGGCATTCCCAAAAGAAAGTTTCTGTAGTCACTATTTGAGATATTCGTGATAAATAGCTTTCATTTATTAGTATACTGCCTATGATAATCTCTTCTGCTAAATAATTTTGTGGTGGTAAAAAGTGATAGTAAACATATTGATTTCTCATATACTTTTTTAAGTCTAATTATTTATGTGAACTTATGTTTTTATATTGATAAAATAAAATCTCTATTTCTTACTTAATAGAGTGGAGTTAAATAGAGTATTTGAACAGATTTAGTTGTAAAGTCTTGATTAAGCCATTTATCTAAAATTTATAGAAATACTCCTTATGAATTCTAAATATTCAGGATTTTATTACTTTATAAATGCCTGATATCATTAGGATGATTATGCTCCTTATTTATTAAATGCATTTATCAGTTTGCTCTTCGATAAATGCAGCTGTATAGAATCTCTTTAGATGTTATCAGGTAAGATTTGCAGCTTTAATGTGACGGTAACTTGATCTATGATTGTTATTATCATTGTGTAAATTCCTATCTCTTTAATATTAGGTATTTGTATTTGTTTTTTTTCTATATTTTCACCTGTATATAAAAGTATTTGTTCTATAATTTCTTTTTCGGTTACACTCCCAAAAATTTGTTGATGATCTCCTATCTTCTTTTTAATACTTATTTTTTGTATGCTTTCCAGATGATTTTTTACCCCGTATGCCTTTAATTTAATTTCTTCTATTTTCTTATCTCGTATTAACTTAAACATTTTAGCATTTTTTAACTTACCTGGAGTGGCAATTTCAACTATTTTATTTGGAATTAAATAATTATGTGCATAGCCTAAAGCAACTTTTGTAAACTCTCCTACATCGCCTAAATGAGGTGTTGTTTTTTTTATTATAACTTCAATATTTTTCTTCATATAATTAATTAATTGTATTAAATACTAACCTGTTTAAGTTTTTCAGCTATATAAGTGATACTGATTATATACAATTTAATTGAAATATGATACTCTTACTATCGTCTTAATGATATTCTATGAAGCAAAAGATTTACTGAATTTTACTTATTGGGAGAGATGGCCGAGTGGCTTAAGGCGCAGCATTGGAAATGCTGTTTAAAAGTAATTTTAACGAGGGTTCGAATCCCTCTCTCTCCATTTATACTCTTCATATCATAAATTTTGTCCATGCAGTGAATCCTCCTTTTAGTCTTTGATGCATTATCCCATTTTTTGATAAAAGAGCCGAAGCGGCAAGAGACCTAGAATCATTACTACAATATAAAATAATTTTCTTTCTATTAAAGTTAGTTTTTATATTATTAATCTGATTCTCTGTTTTTAGTAATCTAATAGGTATATTTAATGCTTTGTTTATATGTCTTAAATTAAATTCAGAAACCTGTCTAACATCTATTAGAATAGTTTCATTGTAATGTTTCTTCATTTCTTCGTGCAATTCATGAGAGTCTATTTTATTTCTTTCAAGTTCTAAATTCTCAGTTTGTATAAAATATTTGTTTATATTATTGTACTTTGCTGGATCTGTATAGGATCTTAATTTAATTTTTTTAAAAGACATATTAAGTGCATCATAAACTAATAAATAACCATTCAATATATTCCCGATTCCTGTAATAATTTTAATTGCTTCTGTAGCTTGTATCATTCCTATAGTACCAGGTAATATTCCTAAAACTCCTATGTTACAGGATTGTATTTTAATTGCCTGAGATAAAGGATATAAATCGTAGTAATTAGGTCCACCTTTATAGTTGAATACACTTACTTGACCTTCGAAATTTTGTATTGCTCCATAGATATGAATTTTATGAAGTTCGAAACAAATTTTACTAATAATGTACCTTGTTTCAAAATTATCACTACCGTCAATAACAATATCATATCGATTTATTATGTTAATGGCATTATTCTCTGTCAGTCTATATGCTAATGTTTCTAGTTTGCACAAAGGATTTACTTCTTGTATCCTCATTCTGGTTGCAGAGACTTTGCTTACGCCTACATCAGATTTTTTATATAGAATTTGTCTTTGTAGGTTTGATATATCGACAATATCATTATCGATGATACAAATGTGACCTATACCACATGCAGCTAAATAAATTAAAGCTGATGATGCTAGCCCACCAGCTCCAACACATAAAATTTTAGCTTCTTTAATTCTTTTTTGCCCACTTACACCAATATTTTCTAGAGTAAGATGTCTTGCATATATTTTATATTCGCTACGTGATAAATTAACCAGATTTATTTTTGGATTTAACATTTTTTTGTTAAATTATAGGTATCGTTTTTTGTTTCTTTAGAAATAATATTGCTTTTTGTTAGGTATATCTTTATAAACTTCTGTAACTTTCGGCAAATGTTTGCTATTATGACTAAGCCATATTAAAATTAATTTTATTGGTAATTTATGCATTGTAATTTATATACTTTATTCCTTATTCAATTTGCAATTTGCAATTTTGTCATTATGTTTATTAGTATGTTACTGTGCGCCTTTAGTTCAGTTGGTAGAACGCAGGTCTCCAAAACCTGATGTCGAGGGTTCAAATCCTTCAGGGCGTGTAGATAATAAAAATAATTATAAGACAAAATATGCTAATCCTATTGAAAAATTTAATTATTCATACAATGATTAGTCACTTAGTGCACGATTAATTCTTCTTTTGATGTAATCAATTTGACTTTCTATTTTATGCATTATTATTTTAATTAAATCTGTAACTTAGATTTTACAATTACTTTTGTTTATTGTAAAAGCATTATTCTATTATATTTACTTAAAAAGTTAGAAGTTTATGGCTAAAAAAATTATTGGACTTGTCAAATTAGCTTTGACAGCTGGTAAAGCTACACCAGCACCTCCTGTTGGTCCTGCATTGGGTCAACATGGAGCAAATATTGTTATGTTTTGTAAGGAGTATAATGCCCGCACAGCTGATAAAGTTGGTCTAATTATACCAGTAGAAATTTCTATTTATGAAGATCGTAGCTTTTCTTTCATCTTAAAAACTCCACCAGCATCAGTGCTTCTAGCAAAAGCAGCAGGCATTATGAAAGGATCAGGACAACCCAATTCAAATATTGTTGGTTCTATTTCTAAGAAGCAATTACAAGAAATAGCAGAAACTAAGATACAGGACTTTAACACTGACAATATTGATAGAGCAATGCTAATAGTAAGTGGCACAGCTAAAAGTATGGGAATTGTAGTTAATGATTAATATTATTTATCAGGAGAATTAAATATCATGCGCAAGTCTTCCCGTCGTTTCCAGCAGGTTTGTGAAAAAATTCAAGATAAATTATATTCTCCAACTAGAGCTATAGAACTTCTTAAAGATTTATCAAATGTTAAATTTGTTGAGACAGCAGAAGCCCATATAGCGTTAGGATTGGATCCTAAGTATGCAGATCAACAATTACGCGCGACTGTTCTTTTACCCAAAGGCACAGGTAAAAATATTCGAGTTGCAGTTATTGCTCGTGGTGAAAAGGTTGCTGAATCTATATCTGCAGGAGCTGACCTTGTTGGCTCAGAAGATTTAATTGATGAAATTTTTAAAGGCCATCTTAATTTTGACAAGCTAATAGCTACACCAGATGTTATGCCTTTAATTGCTAAATTAGGTCGTGTATTGGGTCCAAGAGGTCTAATGCCTTCTCCTAAGGCAGGGACAGTCACCAATGATCTTACAAATGCCATCAATGAATTTAAGGCAGGTAAGTTGGAGTATCGTGTAGATCGCACAGGCATACTGCATGTCCCTTTTGGAAAGGTTAACTTTCCTGTTAAAGATTTATTTATAAATTTAACAGCTTTGCAAGAATCTATTGACAGAAATCGTCCTTTGGGAGCAAAAGGTAGATATTGGAAATCTGTATATTTATCTAGTACTATGGGACCATCGATTCCTATTGATATAAATTTACTTAGAGATAAAAACTAACTATTTCTATATATACTGAATTTGTACGATAACTAATATATATTGTAGGATATGTTAGATAAGCTTATTTTATTTACTTGTTATTTTTTACTATTTTTATTATGACTATTAAAATCGATACTATTATTGAAGAATTAAAATCTTTAACATTATTAGAAGCAGGAGAGCTTGTAAAGCGAATTGAGGAAACCTTTGACGTAGATGCTTCTGCATCATCGGCTGGTGTTATGATGATGTCACCAGGAGCGCCAGTAGCAACTGAAGTAGAAGATAAGACTGAATTTGATATTATTCTTGAAGAAGTTCCTGCACCCAAGAAAATTGCTATTTTAAAAGTGGTGCGTTCGTTAACAGGTTTAGGTTTAAAAGAGGCTAAGGATTTAGTTGAATCTGCACCAAAAACTTTGAAAGAGGCTATATCTAAAGAAGATGCTAATGAGATGAAGCTTAAATTAGAAGAAGCAGGTGCTAAAGTTATAGTTAAATAAAATCTAGAAAAACCAGAGCAATATATTGCTCTGGTTTTTCTCTCTACATGATTCTTTATTTTAAAATAGACCTAGTGTAATGGCTTTTGATAGAGGCATTGTTGCTCCTATTCCTAACCATACACTAATGAAAGTGCCGACTAGAAATACAGTTGTAGCAATAGGTCTACGGAATGGGTTTTGAAATTTATTTACATTTTCAATAAAGGGTACTGTGATTAATCCTGCAGGTACTGCTGCCATAGATAAAACACCAATTAATTTATTTGGAATAACCCTCAATAGATTAAATGTTGGGAAGAAGTACCATTCAGGTAAGATTTCCAGAGGTGTAGCAAATGGATTAGCTTTTTCTCCAATTACCGAAGGTTCTAAAATGGCAAGGCCTACATTACAGGCTATTGTTGCCAATATTACAACTGGAAACATGTATAGTAAATCATTTGGCCATGCAGGCTCGCCGTAATAGTGGTGTCCCATACCTTTCGCTAGTTTAGCACGTAATTTGGGATCAGTTAGATCAGGTTTTTTGATGATGGACATATGTATTTTTCTCTTTTATTCTAAAATTAGTAAATAATGAAATTAAAGTGGACCAGAAATACCTTGTTTTCGTATCATTAAAAAATGCATTAACATAAACACTGCTGTTAATAAAGGTAACACAAAAGTATGTAGACTATAGAATCTTGTAAGCGTACCTTGTCCAACACTAACTCCACCTCTTAATAACTCTACAATTGTCCCCCCAACTACTGGAATAGCCTCAGGTACTCCAGTAACAATTTTAACAGCCCAATATCCTATCTGATCCCATGGTAGTGAATAGCCAGTAACACCAAATGATACTGTTAGCACACCTAGTATTACTCCTGTAACCCACGTTAATTCACGTGGCTTTTTAAAGCCTCCAGTTAAATATACGCGAAAGACATGAAGAACTAGCATCAGTACCATCATACTTGCGGACCATCTATGGATAGATCGAATCAGCCAACCAAAATTTACATCGGTCATAATATATTCTACTGATGAGAATGCTTCTGCAACTGTTGGTCGATAGTAAAACGTCATTGCAAAGCCAGTAGCGACTTGAATTAAAAATGATGTAAAAACTATTCCGCCAATACAGTAAAAAATATTCACATGAGGCGGCACATATTTACTGGTAATATCATCAGCGATTGCTTGAATCTCTAGTCTTTCTTCAAACCAATCATATATTTTTCCCATAGAGTTTGACTTTTTTGTATCTTTAAAAAATTTTGCATTTAGGCTAAATAATTTGCTCTGATCTAAATAGATTATAACATATGCTATTTCTTTTTATGATTTATTATGTATATTATTAAAGTAACTCAATGCTATTGGGTTATGTATTTGTATTTGTTGACCCGTGTATGATATAAGCATTCTTTGTTGTAGTCTTTTCATAAGCCTTGCAATAGTAACTCTATTACTACCTATTATTAGACTTAAAGTACTGTGCGATAATTTTAATGGAATAATAATATAATGATTTCTGATTACACCACATTCTTCACATAAAATTAGTAAAAGCTGGATTAATCTGTTTTTGATATCCTTATGCGCAAGTATATTGGTCATAATTTCATATTTTGCTATTGTTAGAATGTATGATTTTAGTACATCTTCTATCAATCTTTTTTCCAAAGTTTTTAGATTTAGTACATTTTTTATCTCGAAGCTAATAATAAAAGTACTAGATACTGCTAGAGCTTTATAATAATAATGTTTGTTCTTCGATAATATAAATTTTATATCAATTATACTATTAGTATTCAAAATACCTATTGATAATGTCTCTTTATTTGTAAATACCTTCATTAAATATATATAGCCATCCAATATAATCAGTAATTTTGAATTATCATAGTCTGGTCTAGATATTATGGCATCACCTTTATTTAACTTATAAATTTGAAAAGGCACCTTTTCTTCCGATAGAGAGTTAATCCATTTCATGATATCGATATAATTCTTTGTATTTTTGCACTTTCCAATTATAATCTATTTATGTCTAAACACATACTACTTGTAGATGATGATACAAGCCTAAGACTTTCGATAGAATCATACTTATCTTTAGAAGGTTTTACTGTTAAGTCTGTTAAAGATGTTAAGTCTGCTTTAAAGTTTTTGTATCATAATAAGAAACCTGACATCATTATTACAGATATAATGATGCCTAATTTGAATGGATATGACTTCATTACTATTTTACGTGGTAACATAGCTTTTTCTAATATTCCAATTATTTTTTTAACTGCTAAGGGAATGACTAGTGATAGAATTAAAGGATATAATTTAGGATGTAATGCATATATTTCTAAGCCTTTTGATCCTAACGAGTTAGTTTCTATAGTAAATAGTTTATTCAGCAATATGAACATTTTGCAAAACTCCACGTCATTTGCAAAGAATACGGAGGTAAAATTAAATTCTATTTCTGATATTAACTTTCAATTTACATCTAGTACATTAACTCCAAGAGAAAGTAGCGTCTTTAAATTAGTTATGAGGGGATTAATGAATAAAGAAATAGCTGCACATCTCAACTTGAGTCTACGTAATGTTGAGAAGTATGTTAGTCGTTTACTAAAGAAGACAAATACTCGTAATCGTACTGAATTAGCAAAAGCAGCCTGGAATAGAGGTCAGATGTTTTCTGAGGGCGAATGACGGGACTCGAACCCGCGAATGATGGAGCCACAATCCATTGCCTTAACCCCTTGGCCACACCCGCCATATTATTTGTGCTTAAAACAAGCGTGTACACATTGTAATATTTTTGTTGTTGAAGTCTACTTTTGATCTTAATATTTTATTTTATATCTAATTGGATTGTTATTATGATTACTGATTATATCACTCTTCATGTAAATGGCGAAGCTTTCAATTGTCTTCCTACAATGTCACTTAGGCATTTGTTGCTGTATTTAGAGTTTGATATTAGTTCAGTAGCAGTTGAATATAATGGAGAAATAGTGCCCATGGACAAGTTGGAAGTAATTATTTTGAAAGGAAATGATGTAGTCGAAGTCATTACAATTGTTGGAGGTGGTTAAACTAAATTTCGTCTAGATACAGACAATCTCCCTTGTATTGTATCAATATGAATAACTTTCACTTTTATCTGGCTACCTATTTGAAATTTATTTTCAATATTTTCAATATGCTTATAACCTATTTCAGATATATGCAAGAGAGCTGCAATTCCTTGAATTCGTATAAATAATCCATATGCTTGTATACTGATAATTTCTCCATTAATAATTTGTCCTACTTTTAACTTATCTTCCATTATAGACAGTAAAGCACACCTATTACTAAATATTATTTTATTTGTTTTTTCGTCAGCAATTAAAAATTTGCACTTTAAATTCTTTTTCAATAGTGATTCTTTTCCATTAATATCTGAAATATGAGAATTTGGTAGAAATCCTTGTAAGCCTTCTATTGTTGTTAGTAGTCCTCCTTTATTGATTCCATCAATAGATAAGTCGAGGATAATGTCTTCATTCTCAATTTGTTTAATACGTTCCCAAGCTCTCATATAATCTAATCTTCTTATTGATAGAAGAAGTTGTTTAGAATTCCTATTATATGCAAGAATAAAGAATTCTCTAGTTTCATTAACTAATGGTAAAGTGTCTTGATTCTGATTATGCATTGTTAATGAAATTTCTTCTGTTGGTAAATAAGCGGCTATGCTGGCTCCTATATCAACTAGAAATCCTTGCGATTCTTTATTAAAGATTGTTCCTGCAACGATATCTCCTAAGTCAAGGTTATAGCTATATTCACTGAGTACAGAAGCAAAATCTTTATGTGTAAAACTTTTTTTATATTGCATATTTTAAGGATTGATTGTTTGTAACGAGTATAAATGACCCTATTTATCTAATAATATTTGCTTTTTTCATATCTATACTCTATGTTTATTACCTAGAGTAAGCGTAGGTAGTTGCAAATTTTTTACAAATTTGAGGAAAGTCCGGGCTCCATTTAGAAAGATATAGCTGGATAAACCCCAGTGTAGGCAACTGCGAGGATAGTGCCACAGAAAAAACCGCCTTCTATTGAGGTAAGGGTGCAAAGGCGTGGTAAGAGCACACCAGAAATACATTTAAGGTATTTGCTAGGTAAACCCCAGTAAGGAGCAAAGCAATAAGTACGTATTATAAATATAATAAGCGATTATCTATAATTTGACTTATTTTCTAATACTGCAAGAAGTTTTGAATTATAATATTGACTCCAGATAAATAACTACCCTTTTTGCGTTTATTATTATATATGCGTAAATAAGAACAGAATCCGGCTTATGACTTACTCTTTTGCTTAGTTTCATATAGTTTGACTATATAAATTGATGCCGGATAAGTTTTTGTATTGTGTTATCAATATCAACGATATCTTCTCCAGTTAAAGTTCTATTTTGTGATCGATATGTTATTCTGAAGCTTAAGTGTCTTGTCTTTTGATTATGTTCTACACTTTTATACTCATCGAATAGTTCTACTGATTCTAATAGATGGATATTATTTTTTCTTATCTGTTCTTTTACAAATTTTACGGAAGTATTATTGCCCACAGTGATGGATATATCCCGGGTTACGCTAGGATAAGAAGAGTAAGTTTTTGTAATATAATTTAAGTGCTTGATATTTCTAGTAGCTTGTAATAACCTATCTAGATTAATTTCAAACAGATATGTTGTATCTTTGAGATTTAGTTTTTTTGCAATTCTAATATTTATTTGGCCGAAAATACCTATTTCTTTATTGTCATTCAATATTATGCTAACTCGCTGAGGGTGAAAAAATTTTGTGATTTGATTCAACCAATTAGATTGAGCATTTTGTTTTGACCATGAAATATTTGCATGTAAGTGTTCAAAAAACTCTTCCAAATTTCCTTTAGCTTGAAACCAGCTTAATTCTTTGGGCTTATCCGTCCATTTATGTCTATTGTATGTATATCTACCGAGGATACCACCAATATGTATGTTTTCTATTCGAGTATTGCCAGTAACATTTTTTTCAAAAACCCTCCCTATTTCGAATGCTTCTAGAGTTTTATTACTTTGTTTGAGATTATTTGATTTAGCATTTATAAGAGATGAGACTAAATTTGTTCTTAGTGATGATTGATCTTCAATTAACGGATTATGTAAAGGAATAGATGCAGTCGTTTGCAATATTTTTGTTTCCAGAGAATAGTGAACAACTTCATCGAGTCCAAGATGCCTTAAAATATTGCGGAGTTTATTTATAATTATACTATCTGTTGAGAATTTCCCTGTATCTATTGATTTTGGAAGTAAGTCGATAAATCTCTCAAATCCATAAATTCTTCCGATTTCTTCTATGACATCAATTTCTCGATATATATCATTGATTCTATAATCTGGTATCGATACTCTAATACTTTTAGTATTGGCTAATAGTTGAGGTTTAAACCGTAAATCTGTTAATATTTCTATTATATCCTTTACGCTCAGAAAAAGTTCAATGCTCGATTTTTCTTGTATTAAGGGTCCTAAAACATTATTTATCTTCTCTACCTTTATTTCTATTTGTACTATTTTATTGGGTAATCCATGGTAATAATGTCCTTCATCTACAATACCATGACAGAGTTTTGTTATAAGATATTTTGTTTCTTGGTAAGCATTATTAAAATCACTTCTTGATATGCCTTTGAGTTGCCGTGAAGATGTTTCTGTTTTTAAATTTAATTGTTCTGTAATATTTCTGATGTAATTTATTTGGCAAATATTTCCAAAGAGAATTATAGACGATGTAACAGAATTGCAAGACAAATTTGTATTTGATTCTATTCCTATAATTGATAGTGGAAAGTTTTTATAGTTCAGTGTAAAAGGAATTTCATTCTTAATGAATTCGATTTTCTTTGAGCTGATTATCTGATTATAGTTAGTATTTTGTTCAATATAAATCTCTGAATCTTTTAAACTTTCGTTTTGAAGTTTACTAATATCAAATGCTTGAATATCTTGTCCCCATTTTAAAGATATATAGCTTATTATATCTCTTAAAGTATCAGAAGGATTAATCTCAGCTATTATTAAGTAATTTTTTAGCCATGTAGGTGATTTCTTGTAATTTATATTAGTTATAATATTAAAATGTAAATCATGACAGTAATTTTCATTTTTTATATTAAATAGACTATCTATCTCAGGTGTATATTGATCTCTCTGTTTTATTAAAGGTACTTTTAATATAGTTGCTATCTCCCGTGCTATACCTACCATATTGAGCAAATCCGATCTATTTGCAGTAATACTGAGATCTATCATTGTGTCCTTAATATTCTCATTATATTGAATATCTTCAACCTCAAAACCCGCAAGTGTTAATTTACTAGCTAATTCATCGCATGTTATGTTATTCAAGTTAACCATTTGACTTAACCAATTCCAAGAAACTTTCATAGTGTTTTGTTAACCATAAATTAAACATCCATTAGATTTAAGATCTTTTGGATATATATCAAATTATAAAATAAGAAAAAATAGATTTATCACTGGGCTTTTGTAAATGATAAATTATTATCATTTGCGTACCGTTCCATAAATCGCATGAATCGGTCCCAGTCATCAGGACTTTTTATTATATATACAGATTCTATTGCTTGTGGCTTACCGTTGATAAATTTAGCATTTACATCTCTTGTTACTAATTCACCTTCTTCGTCCTTAAGATACATTCCTGTAATATCTCCTTTACTTTCCATCTTGGACATTAGTATGTCTGGGTTATTGAATCTAAATGTTGCTGTTCCTGTACTACCATCTCTAGATCGAGTTAATTTGACGTCCGGAACAATTGTTTCGTTGATACCTTGTATAAATTGAATAACAGCCATACATTTTCCCCTTCCAATTATGATAAATATGCAATATTTCAGATTTTTATTGAATAACAGTAGTAGATTTAATATCTACCATATTATTGTTTTATATATTACAATTGTTTCTATTATAGATTGTAGAATTCTATATCTTCTTACTTAGTAGAATGAATATGCTTATTTTATGTGCTTAGATATTAGTCTAACAAGTACTTATATTAGTAGCATGACCGATTAGATAATCTTTTAACTAAATGTATACTGGGGTGGGAGGATTCGAACCTGCGAATGGCGGAGTCAAAGTCCGCTGCCTTACCGCTTGGCGACACCCCAACATGTATATACATCATAATAATGATTTTGTCTGCTTTGTCAACCTCTACTCTTTTCGTCTTGGCAGAATGGTAATTATTTTTACTCATTTGTGGTTCTGAATATACAGAGTATTATTCTCTATTCTTTTTATAAAATCATTATACTCTATTATTTCTTGATCTCCTGTGACAAGCCATTTTATTGTAACAATATTATTTTGAATCTCATCTTCACCTAAGATTAAGCAGCCTATGGCTTTAGATTTATTTGCTCTTTTTAATTGTTTTTGAAAACTACTATCGCTTAAATCTAATTCAAAGTTAATGTTATATTTTTCTAGTATTAAAATAATGGACCAAATTTTGTCTTTTGCTGCTAAGCTTTGAGTGGCTATATATAAGTCAATCTTAGGGCAATCTATGTCAAGTTTAGATTTTACAAGCATTAATAATCTTTCAAGACCAATTGCCCAACCAACAGCAGGAGTATTCGGGCCACCAAGTTGTTGTATTAAACTATCATATCTGCCACCTCCGCATATAGTATCCTGACTACCAAGCAGATGAGTTTTTACTTCGAACGCCGTATAATTATAGTAGTCTAATCCTCTTACAAGCATATTATTAATCTGAAAATTAATATTTAAATTATTTAAATATTTACATACGAGATTAAAGTGTTGCATAGAGTCAGACTTTAAATAATTTTGAAGACGAGGTGCCTTGATTAAAATTTCTTGTGTCTGCAGATTTTTACTATCTAATATTCTTAGAGGATTTATTTCCAAACGCTTTTGAGATTCAATATCGAGATCTCTATTGTAGTATTTTAAATAGTCTTTGAGATCAGTTTCATATTTATTTCTCTCCGCTAAGTCTCCAATTGAATTAATCTCTAACTGATAATCTTTGCAATTTAATTGAGTGAGTATCTTAATTGCCATATGAATCACTTCAGTATCAGCCATAGGACTGATGCTACCAATGCATTCAACTCCTAACTGATGAAACTGTCTTTGTCTTCCGCTTTGTGGCCTCTCATATCTAAACATCGGACCTAGATACCATAGTCGATTGATTTGGCTTTCCTGGTACAACTTATTACTTATAAAAGATCTAGCTATGCTAGCTGTTCCTTCTGGTCTAAGTGTTATTTCTCTATTCCCCTGATCAATTAAGCTGTACATTTCTTTATTGACTATATCGGTTCCATTGCCTATACTTCTTTTGAATAGTGATGTTGATTCTAATATAGGTGTCCTGATTTCACGATAGCTTGATGTTGTTAATATTCTTAAGACAGTATTGTATATATATTGCCAAAAAATAGTTTCGTTGGGCAATATATCTCTGGTTCCTCTTAGCGGTTGCATATATTGTTATCCTTAATTAGTATTGTTTAATTTGAAAGTGATATTGCAATTTTACATCAGTCTACTTTGATTGAATATTAATCAATCCATTACAGTATTATTCTACTAGGGAAATACTAATTTATTAGCGGGCAAGGAGGGATTCGAACCCCCGACACCGTGGTTCGTAGCCACGTGCTCTAATCCACTGAGCTACAAGCCCTAGCACAAAATAATTATACCATCTTTAATTATCAAATAAAAGCTTATTTTGTATTTTGATCTATGTCTTATTAATACATTAATTTATCTATTATTTACGATTAAATAGTTTGCTAAAAAGACTAGAGATTAGTTTATGTTAGAGATCATGTACATTTGATAAATATAAAGTATTATATGTTTTTCTTTATTCGAAAGTAGAAAATTTAAAGTTTTAAATTATTTAACCCATATTTATCTTAATGGAGGTAATATTCATGAGTAAGCAAATTTTATATCAAGATAATGCTCGTAAAGCTTTAGAAAAAGGTATGGATGTTTTAGCAGAAGCTGTATCTGTGACTCTTGGACCTAAGGGTAGAAATGTTGTCTTAGAAAGAAAATTTGGTGCTCCCCAGATTGTAAATGATGGGGTAACAATTGCAAAAGAGATAGAATTATCTGATCATATTGAAAATACAGGTGTTGCTTTAATCAGGCAAGCAGCATCAAAAACTAATGATGTTGCTGGTGATGGTACTACTACTGCAACTGTCTTAGCTCATGCTATTGTAAAGCAAGGCATGAGAAATGTAGCTGCTGGTGCAAATCCAATGGCTTTAAAAAAAGGGATAGAAAAGGCAGTTAGATTTATTATTTTAAAAGTTTCAGAATATTCTCGCCCGGTAGAAGATATTAGGGATATTGCCCAAGTAGCAGCAATATCGGCGGGCAATGACTCTGATATAGGCACAATGATCGCCAAAGCTATTGAAAAAGTTGGTCGTGAGGGTGTTATATCATTAGAGGAAGGACAATCAACAATTACACAATTAGAAGTAACGGAAGGTATGAGATTTGAGAAAGGTTTCATCTCTCCATACTTTGTTACAGATTCTTCTAGAATGGAAATTGTCCAAGAGAACCCTTATATTTTGTTGACTGATAAAAAGATTACCTTAGTGCAACAGGAACTAGTTCCAATTTTAGAGCAAGTAGCCAAAACAAGCCGTCCATTATTAATTATTGCAGAAGACATTGAGAAAGAAGCCTTAGCTACAATTATTGTAAATAAATTGAGGGGTATTATTAATGTTGTTGCAGTACGTGCTCCAGGATTTGGTGACAGGAGAAAAGCTTTACTAGAAGATATTGGTATTCTAACAGGTGCCCAGGTAGTAACTCAAGATCTAGGTTTGACATTAGACTCGGTTTCATTAGACTTATTGGGTACGGCTAGGAGAATTACAATTACTAAAGAGTCTACAATAATAATAGCTAACGGAAATCAGTTAGAAATTAAATCTCGGTGTGATCAAATTCGACGTCAAATTGAAGTTAGCAGTAACAGCTATGAAAAAGAGAAATTACAAGAAAGGTTGGCTAAACTAGCAGGAGGTATTGCTGTAATTAAAGTTGGTGCGGCAACAGAAACAGAAATGAAGGATAAAAAATTACGTTTAGAAGATGCAATTAATGCTACACGTGCAGCTATAGAAGAAGGAATAGTTCCTGGAGGTGGGTCTACTCTAGTACATTTATCTACATATCTAAATGAATGGTCTAAAAATAATTTATCAGAGGAAGAATTGGTAGGAGCTTTAATTGTAGAGAAAGCCTTAGTTTCACCTCTTATTCGAATTATCGAGAATGCTGGTTTTAATGGTCCAGTTATTGTTGAAAAAGTGAGACAAAGTGGATTTAATATGGGTTATGATGCTAATCAAGGTAAACTTGTGGATATGTATGATGAGGGCATTATTGATCCTGCAAAAGTTACACGTTCTGCTTTGCAAAATGCTGCTTCAATCGCTTCTATGGTTTTAACCACAGAGTGTATAGTTGTAGAAAATGTAGAATCAAAAAAATAGAAAAATAGATCAAAAATAGTTATCATAGACTGTTTATATTTAAGTATATATATTTTATCAGCATATATGTTCCATGTTTTAAATATAATTGATTAAGTATATAAAGACTAATGATAGCTATTTGTTCAATATTTACTAGTTCAGTATCATAGTAATGACTTGTATTAGCAAAGTCATATGTTTTTTTATATAGATATTGAAATCTCCAAAGGTATTGATATGTTATTTGCGACGACTGATTTAAATTACTATAGTCTTTTAATATATTATAAATAATATTTTGTAAGTACTTTGCTGAAAGAATGTCTTGAAATTTTGATATCAAGAGTAATGTTTCTTGAAAAGTACATCTCTTATTTATCCCTGTGTCTCTATTTTTATTACCACTTCGTATTAAGAAGATGTCACTTTTATCGCTATAGTGAGAAATATTATCTAAAGCGTAGATATCTATTGCTTCTATTGCAATTATAAGTATATCTAGATCTCTTTTTATAGATATAATTTTCATGATTAAATAGTTGTCCGCAAGTATCTAGTATTTAGATTGTAAAAAAATTGAGAGACGATTAGTTTTAATATTTATATTCTATAACTAATCATCTTACTTTTAGTGACTACCTGAAAAAATAAATTCTGGAAATTTATCTTGAGCTTGCGATAGAGATTTATTTTTCCCTTTTTCTTGCCAGTAATTGATTACTTCAGTTGCTTTGTTTAAAAGTTCTATTCTGTCATGCTCAGGTATCCATGGTTTTGATTCTAATTCTGCTTTTAATTGCTCCCAAGCATCATTTCTAGGCCAAAAGAAATAAGATGTTAGTGGGCTAGAACCTTTACCTACAATATGATCTATTGCTATAGCTACATTATTTTCTAACCACAAAATTTTAAATGTAAATTTTTGCAAATTAATTTCCTCCAAATGGTTTTTGAATATTTTCAGATATTTTTTGCTTTTATCATAAGATTCTTGACTGTGCTAGTTAATTGGGCACCATGACTGATTCTTTTTTCAATCCGAAGTATATTTAATTTTGTTTGATTGCTTATGGGATTGTAGAATCCTAATTCTTCTAATGCTCTACCATCCCTTCTTTTCTTACTATCAATAACAATGATTCGATAACTTGGTTGTTTTTTTCTTCCACATCTTTTTAATCTAATTTTAAGCATTCTTTTTCTTCCATATTATTTCTATTGTTATCTATGCCATTATATTACATAAAAGTTAAATATTAAAGACTGATTATTTCCAAATAATGGTTCATTAATTTTAGTATTCGTTTTGTATGTCAGTTATTAGTTAGTATATCTCTCAATTATGTGACAGATTCAATTCTGATATTATTAAATATGACCATTAGGCATTGTAGAAAGATTATACCAAGCATTGGTGACATATCCATACCAAATATCATTGGAATTGTGCCTCTAAATAGTTTTAGATAAGGATCTGTAAGTCTATTGAGGGAGCAAAAAGGCTCATTATACCAATTGACAGTTGGAAACCAAGCTAGAGATAATTTTAATAATATCAAAATCAAATATATCTCAGAAAAGTTGGCAATTGATGTGAAAATAAGATTGAATGAGTTAGTAATTATATTCATTATTAACAAGTCTATTTGTATAAATCTACTATTTCTATTTATATTCTTTTAAAGTTTGATACTTAAAGAGCAATGACATTTTAATACTCGGTATGTTATTTGAAATTTAATCTACTCAGGAAGTATTTGTTGTATACTTTTTGGTTCTCTATGATTTTTGTTGTATAGATATTAAGATGTGGGTATTTTGCTCCAAGTATTTCTAGAGTAAGAGTTTGGCAAGCAATACAAGTAATTCTTATCTGACTAATTCTAACATTTTTTTCCGAGAGTAAGTAGTCTAATAATTTTGTAATATAACCTGTCTGAAGATATTTTTCTATAATTATTATTTTTTTATATTTTTCTATAATGTTAGGAATAAAATTACATTTGTTATTAATTTGCCACTTTCCTTCTTCTTCGTATATATGTATCAGACTGAGCTGAGAATTTGGTAAAAGTGTAGTTATCTCAGAGACTAGGCTTTGATTATTTGGTATATTTGTGATTATAATATAAGATTCAGTTTTATGGATTATATCTATCTCTTTTATTAAATGGAGTTTTTTGATGTATAAGGATTGGATTACTAGCCATTTTCTTATTGTTTCATAAATTAATAGTAATCCTAGTTGTTGAGTATTTTTTTCTTTGATACAAGATATAATATTTTCGTTATTTGTAATACTGGCTATTTGTTTGATTAGCGGATGTGATATTATATATACATTTAATTGCATGTGTTCTAAATATACTATAGTTAGTGTAAGTTATTGTCTGCTCTTGCATATTTTATCAGTAATCTTTTTAAATTAGTAATTATTCTTGTCTTTTTACATCGTATAGTTTTTATGAAAAGTAATTATCGTAATCAATGGATTTGGGGTTTTACGGAGGGAGCAGAAAATTGGAATGGTCGTTTAGCAATGCTTGCATTTATTATCGTATTCCTTGTGGAATTTTTTTCCTCTAAATCAATTCTCTCTAATTTAGGAGTAGGTTAGTAATTTATAATATAAAAACTATTCTCAGCAGATAAACATCTGCTGAGAATAGTTTTTATATTATTAAGTTCTAATTAATATTATTAATCTAGAGGTCTCATAGACAGTACAGCTTCATTTTCTCTATTGATTCCTTTTTCAAAGCCAGCAGCAGCAGCTCTTGCCCTACCTGCATGCCATAAATGGCCAATGAATAAAAAGAAACCTAAAAAGAAATGAGATGTTGTCAGCCAGGAACGCGGAGATACATAGTTCACTGAATTAATTTCGGTCGCAACACCACCAACAGAATTAAGAGATCCTAATGGTGCATGTGTCATATACTCTGCAGCTCTCCTTTCTTGCCAAGGTTGTATATCATTTTTGACTTTATTTAGATCTAATCCATTAGGACCTCTTAGAGGTTCAACCCATGGGGCTCTCAGATCCCAGAATCTCATTGTTTCCCCACCAAAAATGATTTCACCACTTGGTGATCTCATAAGATATTTTCCCAATCCTGTTGGTCCTTGAGCAGAAGCAACATTAGCTCCTAATCTTTGATCTCTAACAAGAAATGTAAATGCTTGTGCTTGTGATGCTTCAGGACCAGTTGGTCCATAAAACTCACTTGGATAAGCCGTATTATTATACCATACATAGTTAGAAGCTGTTAATCCCATAATAGATAGAGCTCCCAAGCTGTAGGACAAATAGGCTTCTCCTGACCATACAAATGCGCGTCTTGCCCAAGCAAAAGGTTTAGTTAAGATATGCCAAACGCCTCCTGCAATACATATAACACCGATCCATACATGGCCACCTACAATGTCTTCCATGTTGTCAACACTTACAATCCAACCATCACCACCAAAGGGTGACTTGAAAATATATCCAAATATGGCTAAAGGATTTAGTGTTGGGTTATTTATAAATCTTACATCGCCACCACCTGGTGCCCAGCTATCATACACACCACCTACAAAGAGTGCTTTAATAACCAATAGAAAAGAACCTATCCCTAGCAATACTAGATGTATACCTAGTATTGTAGTCATTTTATTCTTGTCTCTCCAATCATATCCAAAAAACGGGAATGATTCTTCTAATGTATCAGGACCAATTAAGGAATGGTAAAGACCGCCAAATCCTAATACTGCAGAAGAGACTAAGTGTACTACACCAACAACAAAGTAGGGGTAGATACTAATAATCTCTCCACCAGGTCCCACACCCCATCCTAGAGTTGCCAAGTGTGGAATTAGTATAAAGCCTTGTTCATATAAAGGTTTCTCTGGTACAAAGTGAGCTACTTCAAATAGAGTCATTGCACCTGTCCAGAACACCATAATTCCTGCATGTGCAACATGTGCACCTAATAATTTTCCAGATACATTAATTAGTCTTGCATTGCCAGACCACCAAGCAAAACCTGTAGATTCGATATCTTTTCCGCCTACACCAACATTACTATTAAAGGGCGTTTCCACGTGGTAAAACCTCCTCAGGGAATATAAAGTTTTCATGAGGCTGATCTTGAGCCGCCATCCATGAACGAATACCTTCGTTTAATAAGATGTTTTTAGTATAAAAAGTCTCGAATTCCGGATCTTCAGCAGCTCGTAATTCTTGTGATACAAAATCATAAGCTCTTAAGTTTAATGCTAGCCCAACAATTCCGAAAGCACTAGTCCACAAACCAGTAACAGGTACAAATAACATAAAGAAATGTAGCCAACGCTTGTTGGAAAAAGCTACTCCAAAAATTTGTGACCAGAATCTATTTGCAGTAACCATTGAATAGGTTTCTTCTGATTGAGTAGGAGTAAAAGCTCTAAATGTATCAGCAGCATCACCATCTTCAAATAATGTATTCTGAACTGTAGCTCCATGTATTGCACATAATAAAGCACCGCCTAGGATACCTGCAACACCCATCATATGGAAGGGGTTCAGTGTCCAGTTGTGAAAACCTTGTAGAAATAGCAGGAACCGGAAAATGGCAGCAACACCAAAGCTAGGTGCAAAAAACCAGCTAGCTTGTCCTAGTGGATACATTAGAAATACTGATACAAATACAGCTATCGGGCCAGAAAATGCTATAGCATTGTAAGGCCTAATACCTACAAGTCTAGCAATTTCAAATTGTCTCAAACAAAAACCGATTAATCCGAATGAACCGTGTAATGCTATAAAGGCCCAAAGTCCACCAATTTGACACCAACGTGTAAAATCTCCTTGTGCTTCAGGGCCCCATAAAAGTAGTAGAGAATGTCCCATACTATTTGCTGGTGTAGATACAGCAGCAGTTAGGAAATTACAGCCTTCTAAATAAGAACTAGCTAGCCCATGTGTATACCAAGAGGTAACAAAAGTTGTTCCTGTTAACCATCCTCCTAGTGAAAGATAAGCACAAGGGAATAAAAGTAATCCTGACCATCCGACAAATACGAATCGGTCTCTTTTTACCCAGTCATCAATTAGATCAAACCGTCCACGGTTTCTTTCTTGTCCAATTGCTATGGTCATAAATAAAATCTCCAGAGCAAACAAAATTAAGTAAATAAGTTACCAAAAATAGCATGACACTTATGTAATAATCATTTTTGATGAGTAAAAAATAAGTGAAATTTTACTTTTCTTTACGGTTAATATAATTATAAATATTTTTTTTTAAAAATTCATTTACTTTGTGAACTATTTTTTTAGTAGTTCTCTAAGTTGATTTTTTATTAATTGTTCTTATATCATACTACAAATAATATTCATATTGGTATTTCAATGGTAGGAAGCAATATATAGACTGTTCGGTATATGTTATTAACTATAAATTTTTCTATAATACTTCTTATATCGATATTGAATTTATAGACCATAAGGCTGAATAATTTTACAACTAGCGAGTATATATAATTCTTATATTATCTATTTACGATTTACTAAATTGTATATAGTAAGATCTATCAACTAGCTTCTTATCTGCTAATACTAGTTGAGCCTAAGACTTGTGAATTTCTGTAATCCTTTGAAAGAGATACCCAGTTCCTCTTGCTGTTAATATTAAGTCTGGATTACTGGGGTCATCTTCTAGTTTTGCTCTTAACCTTGAAATATGTACATCTACTACACGAGTATCTACATGTCTTTCCGGTGTATAGCCCCATACTTCTTGTAAAATTGCAGCTCTAGAAAACGGTTCACCTGCTCTACTAACTAACAATTCTAGCAGACTAAATTCCATACCAGTTAAACGTACACGTTCATTATTCTTGTAAACTTGTCTTTTGTTTGTATCCACTTTTAAGAAGCCTATATTGATAATACCAGAACTAGGAATACCAGGACTGATCGTGATTTTATCTACTCTTCTCAATACAGATCTAATTCTTGCTTCTAATTCTTTTGGTGAAAAAGGTTTAACTACATAGTCATCGGCCCCTAGTTCAAGTCCAGTAATCCTATCAGAAACATCTCCTAGAGCGGTGAGCATAATGATCGGTACATCAGATTCTTTCCTCAACTCTTGGCATACACCGTATCCATCTAGTTTTGGCATCATAACATCTAAGACGACTAAGTTAGGATATTCTTTTCTAAAAACTATAAGAGCTTCTTCTCCATCAGCTGCGCTAACTACTTCGTATCCTATCATTGATAATCGTGTTTCCAATATTCTTCTGATACTAGTTTCATCATCAACTACCAGTATTTTTTCTCTCTGGTTATCCAACTTATTAGTCTCCCATGTTGACTGATTAATCATCCTTACATCTAGTATATATAGTTTCTTATTATATTGCCTTTCATGATCATGATATAGTCATTTATTAATTTGTAAAATCTTCTGATTGATTTTTGCTTTTACTTTTAAGTGTTCAGTAGTGAATGAAACCTTCAAATCGTAACCAGTGATTTTATAAACTGATAATCTGATTGTCCAGTGTATGGACTTATCCTTTTTATTTAGAGCATATTAATCAATTCTACGGTTAATCTAACTCTCAGATTATGAATTTAAGCCATCTGAAAAAAAATCTTTGAAGGGGTTGACAATATTATCGTAAACAGAGTATCTTCTTAGTTAGTTAAAGATTTGAAAATTTGATCAAGCCTAACCTAGAGAAAAGGCAACTTCTATTGACGGTTAGTTGATCAAATATGATTATATCTAATTCTGGATACTACGGAGAGTTTGATCCTGGCTCAGGATGAACGCTGGCGGTATGCCTAACACATGCAAGTTGAACGAAAGCTTTATGCTTTAGTAGCGGACGGGTGAGTAATACGTGAGAATCTGCCCTTGGGAGGGGAATAACAGTTGGAAACGACTGCTAATGCCCCATATGCTTACGAGTGAAAAAGAGTAATCTGCCCGAGGAGGAGCTCGCGCCTGATTAGCTTGTTGGTAGGGTAATAGCCTACCAAGGCCACGATCAGTAGCTGGTTTGAGAGGATGATCAGCCACACTGGAACTG